CGGAGCAGGCGTACAGCTTCACTACTTTAATTACATTTTAGAGTGACCTCTCAAGTTGAAGGAATTTACCAATAGCTTCTGAAGGATCAAGCCCATGAATTTTCCATCAACAGGTGGAGACGAAGAGAAGAAGATGTACACGGAGATAAAGTAAATTTTTGGTTAAATCCGTGTGAACCACCAAATTAGTTTTGTCGGAATCTACCCATAGTAGAAAGAAACTTCGTAGAAAACTTGTATAAAAATAAACAATATGAAGAAGTAGACATAAATTTAAGAAGGGATCTACTAAATCTCGCCACTTGCCTCTGTTTTACTCGTATGTTATCGGTTAAACAATTCTTGGAAATTGTGGTACGGTAAGAGTAAATTGTTGACGTAACTAGGAATGTAGGGAAATCTTTGCATTCCTGCACACTCGCAGGACACCGAGAAAAACAACAATTTATTTCTGATGGCTAAACTGTTTTTCGAACGAATCGCACTCCTTCATATACATCGGGAGTCCATTGATGGAACGGAACGAGAGAAAGTTTGAACGCCGTTCCGGCTAGAATAAACGCAATAGCAGTGTGAATCACAACGAGATACTGACTAAGCGGGAGTACACTTGCTGTTTTATCAAGCTGAAGCTGTCCGCCAGAAATTCCATGCAACAGAGAAAAGCCATATAGCAAGAAGGACGAGCTAGCTCCACCCATCAGTAGAAATTTCGTAGTTGCTTCATTCGATCTTATATCTTTTTTGGTATGTCCAGACAAGAAACGAGAAGATAGGCTTGATAATTCCAATGCCACATAGAGGGTGACCAAATCATTTGCCCAGCGAGGAACCATTCCACCCGAACTTGCAGTTAGTAAGAAAAACAGGAATTCTGCCAAAGCCGTTTTTGAACATCGTATGTAATCAACTGACAACAGAATAGATAACGGCGAACAAATCAATAAGAAAAATCTAAATATGTAGCTAAAATTACTGATCCAATAATTCCCAGAAACAATAGAAACCGATTGGATCTGGATCACCCATTGACATAATAAAACAACTGCGCCAATTGACACAGATATTAGTGAAATTCGGTAAAGTAAAATCGTATTTCTCCCCTTGTTTGATAAATCAATTAAAATAACTGTAATTAAACTGAAAACTAAAATACATTCCGGCAAAGGTGACAGATTACCGAGTAAAAAAAAGAAATTTGGAAACATAAAATTGATATAATTCATAATAAAAATCGGGATAATATTTGAGAGTGGATAACCTTCCGCCACAATTTTCTCATGAAAAAGAAATGAACGAGTTAAGTACTCCCATATCTACGTAACCGTATAAGCCGCAATAGCGGGATATTTCTATTTTTTTTTCTTCATCCAATCGATTTGGTAATAAGCTTCATTAAATTGAGTTAGTAGAAGAAGAAGCAAATATTAAACACATTTATTAGACTTGTATCTTTAATGAAATAGATGTTAATGGAAAAGATCGAATTAGGTTTAAATGCCAAACCCTTTGATTTATTTCGGAAGAGTTGAGCTTGCTATACGCAGGGACCACTTTTGGCAATTCTAGGTCAAATCTACGTCGTAGGAGACGTATCGTACTCCTATGTTTACCTGCTAACGTACTATCACATGAAAGTCGTGGTATATATCTCAATCTACGCAATCCGTCTCGATTTACTGAGGCGCTGTGATACGAAGAAAAAGTATTCCAAATTTTTATAAACCTGTTCAAGATATCATCATCTGCTAACACAGCCCAGGCTAATTTACCAGCTGGATATCCACTACTATCGCGGAACTTCTCTTTTTCCAAAAGTTTAACTAGCTGCAAAATTGGAATCCTTGGACAACTTGTTCTGCCACTCAATATACTCTTGCAGGAACCCACCATGGTTTCAACCCAGACATCTTTTGATACTGACTGAGTAGTTAATGTGTAACCCAAGAAGGAAACACAACCGGTAGGTAACAAATTGGTACGTATCTGGATAAATTTCGTTGGATAATGTAAATGAAATTTAAGAAGTATCAAAATATAGTGAACCCATTTTTTTACAAAATATTGGGCTCCATGAAAAACTATAATAGATTTGTTTTTACATCTTCCAAGGTGAATGCACAAACTTCGGATGAGAGAGCGGTTGACGCCTATTGCAGCTAATTGAAAATTATATCTGGAAACACGTTTTTTTTTTCTAGCCACGTTATTTCGATCGGGAAATACCAAATATCTCGGTTGCAACTTACGCATTCGTGTCCATGAAATTAACAATATCGAATCAATTTCATAAGTGTGAAAATTTTGGAGTAGCATTTCAATACTTCTCTGTCCTTTTCTCTTCCAAGACCGAAATTGAATAAATTTTCCATACGAAGTTTTGTACGCGTGGATAACTATCCTTAATAGATGTAGGAGTGGAACCTCTTTAATTTGTCGGCGAAACAAGCGAACTACAGCTTCTACATGAAGATTCTGTGACATCTCGATCTCTAAAACATGGCTAGATTTTGGTAATCTATCTTCCAAAAATAAAAATATTGAATGAGTAGACTGTGAAATTTTTGAATTGTTACTTGTTTCAACAGCTAGCCGACGTAAAGGAGGTATTCCCAAAATTAAACATATTGTTTGTAAAAGTACGTGAAGATACAAATCTATATCAAGCCGACTGCTTCATTTTCAAACAAATTCTGAATAGAAGATCTCTGAATAATCTTGGTAACGCACGCTATCAACTAAACGTTTCGTCGCTACTGCACTACAAGCCCCGAAGATTAAATCTACGTCTTGTCTATCTAAACAAGACTTACAAGCGACTGAATAAAAATTATCTCCAAATAGAAGAAGAAGTAGATATGAGAAGCAATCTTGATTAATGCTAAGCCCTCCACTTCTCCGTGATACATCAAATCTAGGAAGGGATCCAGAAGTTATTTTCATCACAGTAACTCCTAAACGTTACTACATTCCGTAACGAATTTTCTCCAAAGGATTCAATTTATTAAATTAGTAGCTAAATTTTCATTATATGAGTAAGATAAAACTACAATTTTTTAACCGTTGTATTAGCAAATGAGGAATCATCCGTTACATTGGACAACGTAAAACCCGAAGGTAGTAAATACTTACTGATATAGTAAATACTTACTAATTCGGTTTTTGTGGGGGAAGCATCCATACAAATAAAATATTTTTTCAATTTGATCTTCGGTGATGTGTCAAGCTGCAAACATGTTTTGAGAAGTTGTGTCGAGTTCTACTAACTTTTTAACCGGGTTTGGTCAACCCCTGACCCCAAATTGAGTTGGATGGGAGAAGCCGTTCCGGTAGTAATGGTGTCCGCCGGCTTGAGCTACTCCCGTCCCCGCCCCCTCTCCCAACTCCTTATCACGCCCAGAAAGATATGTCCGATATCACTTTTCTCAAAAGAGGTTTTGATAGAGAACCAGTAGTCCCTCCGAAATATTCTACTTCTTAGGGGAATGCCAAATACGGCATAGATGTAGAGTATGAGTAAAAGAGGGGGATAATAAAAAAACACCTGAAAAGATCTGTAAACTGGGCCCATTATATTCTCCTAAAATTTGATTTCTAATTAAAGTTTGATTCCAATTTGTTCGGGCACCTTTGCCCGTTTCAAAATATCACGAACGGTTGCTGTTGATTGAGCTCCCTGTTTAAGTAGAGTAGCAATAGCAAATAGATCCAATTGAGTTTGCTCTTTCCGGGGGTTGTAAAAACCAACCTCTTCAATAGCTTTGCCTTCCCTCCGAAACTGGGTATCTATTGCAATTATTCGGTAAGTAACCTATCGGGATAGGTGAGTGCACACGGGACTGGCCCCCCCCCCCGCAAAGCCGCATATGAAACGTTGAATTCGTGCGGCTTGGAGCACAACTTCAACTGAATAGATAACTGCTTGCTCTATCCAATTGCAGAAAGATACTTTTAACTCATCTGTGTATGACGCGGATATTCTCCGATTTACTGAATTATCTCCCCACGAATTATCCTTCTGTAAAAAACGACACTATAAGGTAAATAGGTAGGATGAATGGGAAGACAGACTTACTCCCCACCCCTTTTTTCATTTCTGATTTACCTGCTAATGAGTTCAACTGGATATCAAACATCTCCTCGTTCGTAGATCGATTTCATCAATCCTTAGGTTTAGGCCTAACCCCGGGGCTTTTCCAAATTAAGAGTTGGTAGCAACAGAACCCATCTTTATCGACCCCTAAAAAAGAAATTCATCAATTAAGTTTTCTTCTACATCTGTTAGAAATTATGGATAAAGTGAAACTCAATCGAGATAAGGTGGTTGAATCGTCTGAACCCGGTAATACTGAGTTAATTTTACCAAAATTCGAGTCAACCCTGCCAAAATTCAAATTTAAGTCCCCAGTAAGAACATACAGGGTAACGGACTAATGAGGCTTCACTGCGCTATTTCTTCTAAATAACCATAGATACAACTTTCTCCCAAAAATAGAAATAGATTCCAATAAATAGATATTATTCAAGTTTCATTGGGTAATTATTTTTAACAAATGTCGAATCAAGAACGTTCCACCCTTCGAGTAGAACCGGCGGGTACCAAACTCCGCAAAAACGATCTCGATGTTCGAGTCACACGTTGCTTCTTACCATGTCGCCTCAAGCGAGGTTTTACCATAATATCTAAAAACCGAGAATTAATTTCCTGTTAAATACTTATTGCCCCAATATCTTCGATTAATACTTCTGATACAAACTCTGTAATGCAAGGTGAAGTTAAGCAAACTAGAACTTATTCCAAATGATTATCTGTACAGCTTATCAAATTAAAGACTTGATTTTTCTTTAGCCGCATACGTTACATCAATTGTAATTTCTGAAATATTGTTTCGCTTCGCAAAGACTTCGGTGTTTTTTCTGGCTCTCCCCCTTACGAAACCGGGAATTTTATTTGGTTCCGACTCAGCTTCGGGAGTCCAATTAATATCTCTTCTATCTGTTGATAGAGACTTGTTGCTTACCTCTTTGGTATCATGCCCTCCAAAAACATCTGACAAGTGATCTTCCATACCCAGATTAAATGAGTTGTAGATTAAATCGGCTATTTGATTGGTTCCTTCGTAACCCAAAAAGGGTCGATATCCCAGAGGGGAGTTCTGAATATGAACTGGTGAAGAAATGACCCCGCACGGAATGTCAATACGTTTGCCAATATGACGCTCCATTTGAGTTCCAAATATGGCGGAGGGTTCAATACGGGCTATCGTATCTCCGACTTCGGTATGATCTTCCGTAACTATTACTTTATCACATAAACCCTGAACTTGTTCGTTGAACCGTTCCGCGTCATGCTTGCAATACGTGCCTGCGCAACTGACGCGAATTCCCATTTCTTTAACGAGTATTTTAGTAATTGAGGCTGCATGAGTTGCATCACCGAAAATTACTGCCTCTTTTCCAGCCAAATTTTGACAATCAATAGATTTTGAAAACCAAGCTGCTTGGGAAACAAATTTAGTTTGATTGTCAATATATAATTTGTAGTTAAGTCTTTTATCTGACAGCGCGAAAGCCCACACATTCACAAGCTTCTCAATCTGTCCAATAAAGTCGGCTGTGTTTGAAATCCCCATGGGAGTTATAGATATGTAAGGCATTCCGTACTCTCTTTCCGAAAAAGTTGCTGTCATCAAACCCACTTCCCGATAGGGAACTATATTGAACCAAGCTCTTGGCAAATCCTTCAAGTGTTTGAGATACCCCCCCTCCGGGATTACTTGATTGACTGAAATTCCCGATTCTCCAGGTAGACGTTTCAATTCGCGACAGTCATGTTGATTATGGAAGCCTAAGGTAAAAATTCCTATAATATTTGCTGAAGGTACGATTGTTACGGATCGATCCAAGGTACTTCGTTTACGAGCCCTATCCAAATGAAATCGAATTATTTGTTCCAAAGTTCTATCTGCCGCTTGAAGCTCATTAACTCAGTGATAATTGACATCCGCGAGAATTACATCAGACTCGGAAGACAAAGAAGCTCGATCCACAAAATTTTGTAGATCCTCCTGTGAAATGCTAGAGGTACACGTAGGTGTCAAAACAATTAGATCGGGGTGTTATTCCTCATCTTTTCGGCTTATATTATTTATAACCTTTTCCTGAGACCCACGCGCCAATACGTGGCGGTCCACTACACTGGCAGTTACCGGGGTGAAATCTCTTTCCCTCTCCGACGTGGAACGCATCACGTTGAAATAGTCATCTCCCAAAGGGGCATGCATTATAGCATGTACGTTCCTGAAGGAACTAGCTACTCGTAAGGTACCTATGTGGGCAGGTCCAGCATACATCCAATAAGCTAATTTCATAATTTAATTTTGGTATCATTTTGTTGCTTCGCATCATAAAGGGATCTATTGCTATATATGGCTTGTCATCATAATATAAACTGGGAGATCCATCGGGGGAAACTACCATATCGAGTATATTGAGGGAGGGGGTAGATCGCAAATCGAAGCTAGAAATAAAATTTAGAACTTTTTTAATTTCTAGTCTATGAAAATGCGGGAGATCTTTTTATCAGAAAAAGAAATCTGGGACGGAAGGATTCGAACCTCCGAGTGACGGGACCAAAACCCGCTGCCTTACCGCTTGGCCACGCCCCAAAAATGGTCGGTACGATGACTATCCCACACTTCGGGTTTCCTGTCAACTGGCTTTTATAGTTATTTGCTCAGTTACGAAGGAGCAGCAACGAGAACCGGTAAGGTTTCTGGTGAATCCCAATTATTCGAATGAAAGAAGATATAATAATATATACCCGACGGGTCAACCAATTGAGAAGTGATGTGCAACCATGTCGGAGAGAAATTACTTGTTACATCACTGGAGAATGAAGATGATAGTTTTGTATGACATCTATCTGGAAAATTCTATTCACCTCAACGTCACTTCTTTCGCCAAATTACCCGAAGCTTATGCAATCTTTGATCCAATTGTGGATGTAATGCCGGTAATACCAGTGTTTTTCCTCCTTTTAGCCTTCGTTTGGCAAGCCGCAGTTAGCTTCCGGTAATAAGTGCTAGGGGGTTGCTTAATTTTGAAATGCCTCGCTCCTCGCCTCACTAAGGGGAAGATAAAAAAGTTGTCAAACAGTTGAAATTGAGTAGGAAAAAGAAAGGGGGGGGGGGGGGTCGTTGCGATTCAAACAAAAAATTAATTTTGGTAAGTGGCTACTTTCTTATCTGGTTCTGGCATCTGCAGGCAGAGATATCAGTATCGACGCATTCACTTTTCTAAAAAAAGGGTTGAATCCCCGTGGTTTGCCTGAGGTTGACAAACATCAATTTTTCAATTAGTTGGGTGTCTATACAACTTCCCTTCCCACCTACCGAAGTTGAAATAATAAGAAGAAACCGAAATACTGAATGGAATAAATAAAATTCATTGAGTAAAATAACGTTTCATAAAAGCCGGGTTCTTTCTTCCAATTGGGAAGAGAAGTCATACCCATATGTCCATGCAGATATAACAAATATAAAAGGTATATAAAGATTAGGTATTCCAAACGAAGTTGTTTTGCCCCACCTTATCCCTAATTTTTTTTAGGAAACATGGAGATGTTATCATGCTTACCCTCAAACTATTTGTCTATGCAGTAGTTATCTTCTTCGTTTCTCTCTTCGTTTTCGGATTTTTATCAAATGATCCTGGACGAAACCCCGGACGTAGGGATTAGATATAAGTGGATGCCCTAGCTATCTTGTTGAGATCGGGATCAATTTTTCAATCCACCTGATCGAATTTCCTTGAAAATAAAGGAGAGAGAGGGATTTGAACCCTCGGTACATATGAGTTGTACAACGGATTAGCAATCCGACGCTTTAAACCCCTCGGCCATCTCTCCAAGCAACTAAGGTTGTATATCTCCCCTATTTTAACACAAAATTAGGTTGTAAGTCTATACCTGGAATCTACACCTACAATACAGTTTGTGGAAGGGATGACCTTGTTTGCATACTACTTTACTTGCCAGAATCAAATTCGGAACTACTTTTAAGTAATTTTATTTCTGCTTCTTCTCTGTTGGCCTCCCCTATTTATCCTTCCAACAGGAAGAAGAAAATGGATTCGTAACTAAATCTATTGGGTACAAATCAAAAATCTTGCCCAAAAAGGATTCAATATTTTTTAGCCTAGCCAAAATTGGCAAATTTGCTTCCGCAATCTGAACTGGAGGCCAGTAAATACGGTGCAATGACCAACCCTCGCAGCTAAAATGCTTGCCCCTCGCGGCTAAGACGCTTGCTGCGGAAGCACCAATTAAGTAATAAAATAATTTCACTTCATCAAATCGATGCCATCCGTTTCTTCCACCCTCCCCCTCTGTATAGGGAGGAAAAAAAAAGAGAAAAATTAAATAAATATATTTGTTTAATTTTTTAACAAATTTCTTAGTATCAATATATATATATAGTTATGAAAAACAATAGAAGGAGGGATAATGAATCTAGAGGTAATTGTGCAACTTGCTATCTTGGCGTTGGTAGTTGCATCGGGGCCATTAGTAATTGCACTATTGGCAGCTCGAAGGGGTAATCTTTGATGTAAGTAACGTAACCATGAAATGAATGTCAATTTCGTATATATGCAAAATGTATGCGGAAGCAAGGGTTGGGGGGGGGGGGGCTCTCCTCCTCCCATAACCAAACGTAAACACGGCTGGAGCGCCCCGCGAATGTACAAGTAGCTAGTATAATACAATTGTGCCGTAGCGGGTATAGTTTAGTGGTAAAAGTGCGACTCGTCTCATATTGATTTTATTAGTTAAGGGATCTTTCAAATTGAATCTCAACTGAATCAAAAAGCTTCATTTTTACAAAAGTACATCTACTTTCCCCTACTAGTTAGTAGTGTGGAAAAGATGCGCCATTCCCGTTACTCTTGTACGTCGGAAGTCGTACTGGTCGATGACGAAGCAGGATTATTTTGGTATGCAAAAAACTTGGGACGATTCCAGAAAGAGGAAAAATTAGGAATCTATGGGTAGACATCTAAAATATTTGCCTCATCGTCACTGAACCTTGGAAATAGAGAAAAATCCAAGCTCGGAAGTTACAGGTAGATTAATCTTGGTTTATCAGGATTATCAAGTCAAGCACTTTTTTTGGTTAAGCATTAGCAACTGCTTTCGACTCGGTGAGAAATATTTTCCTAAGGATTGTTGGAGGTAAAAATAAAGAACGAAGTAAGTAAAAAGAAAAATTGGTGAAACTAATTTTTCTTTTTTCAAAGGATCATCTAAGAAGTATATCCATGCTATACGACCAAGACGTAGGCAAGACTGACATAGATTTTATGGACGCCATTTACTAAAATTGAGGCGGCTTCCTCCTCTTCGGACGGGAGAGAAAATAGGGAAGACCCCATATATTCTGATATAGAGGAATTCTAAATCCCCATAGAAGTATGACATATGCTCCCTTCATTTGAAACAAGGGAGACAGTCCACCCATTTTTTTGAGTTGTTCCATCTAACTAAATATATGCGGACAAATTATCCACCAATTTTGTACTAGATTTTCTACTATCTAGCCTTCCTGGATTTCCTTTCCATAAGGGAGCCGAATGGGCGGAAACTTCCATGTTCGGTTCTGAATTAGCGACATTATAACCATTTATTATCGTCGACTATAACCTTTAGCCTTCCAAGCTACTGATGCGGGTTCGATTCCCGCTACCCGCTGGTGATGCCGAGAATCCCGAAGCCCCGGTCGAATTAACCCCTTCACCCATGGATTGGGTCGTGAACAAACTCGAGTTCTTGTTTGTTCACGATTTGGTAACTAATCCGTAGACGTATTCGTAATCAACCAAGAAAGGGGAGACGCAGACGTCCATCGTCTAATGGATAGGACAGGGGTCTTCTAAACCCTAAGTATAGGTTCAAATCCTATTGGGCGTAATTCCGTGTTTGAGGCGATTTTATCGGCGTAGATAAAAAAAAAGCGGTCGGATAAAGCCCGGGAGTTACCCTATTTTACTCCCCAGGCGGAATCTGCAGCCGTATCACTTACTTCTCTTGCAATATAAAAATTTCTGTTGACTCCTTAATGGCCTCTTTCAGAAGTGTTTCCGCTTGTTCTGTAAATATTTTTGTAGAACGAGTAATTTCACCAAATTGAGGTTTGTTGGTTATTAAATACTCACGTAACTGAACCAAGAATCGTTTGACTTGTTCGACTTTTGGTATATCCAAATATCCGTTGACTCCAGTGTAAATAGTGGCCACCTGTTCCTCCACCGATAATGGGGCTGATTGAGACTGCTTAAGCAACTCGCGCAATCGCTGGCCCCTAGCTAACTGATTCTGAGTAGTCTTATCGAGATCAGAAGCGAATTGCGCAAAAGCCTCCAATTCCGCGAATTGTGCTAATTCCAATTTTAATTTGCCAGCCACTTGTTTCATAGCTTTTATTTGAGCTGCAGAGCCCACTCTGGATACAGAAATACCCACATTTATTGCTGGTCGAATCCCGGCGTTAAATAGATCTGCTGATAAAAATATTTATCCATCGGTGGTAGAAATAACATTAGTAGGGATGTAAGCTGACACATCTCCCGCTTGTGTCTCAACAATAGGTAAAGCTGTCATGCTACCTTCCCCTAATTGGAGGCTTAACTTAGCTGCTCTCTCTAAGAGACGAGAATGTAGATAGAAAACATCTCCCGGATATGCTTCTCGCCCAGGTGGTCTCCTTAGTAGCAAAGACATTTGTCGATAAGCTTGGGCTTGTTTAGAAAGATCGTCATGAATAATCAGGGTATGCTGCTTGCGATACATGAAGTATTCGGCCAAAGCTGCTCCCGTGTAGGGAGCGAGATATTGCAGAGTGGCTGGGGAATTCGCGGTTTCTGATGCTACGATCGTATATTCCATGGCGCCGCGATCTTGAAAGGTGTCTACTACCTGAGCCACAGAAGAAGCTTTCTGGCCAATGGCTACGTAGACACATATAACATTTTGACCTTTCTGATTCAAAATAGTATCTGTAGCTACTGCTGTTTTACCAGTCTGTCTATCGCCGATAATCAACTCCCGCTGACCGCGACCGATAGGAATCATGGAGTCAATAGCAATAAGACCTGTTTGTAAAGGTTCGTATACGGAACGTCTCGAAATAATCCCCGGAGCGGCGGATTCAATCGATCTAAACTCGGAAGCTGGGATTTGGCCTCTCCCATCAATAGGTTGAGCCAAAGCATTTACGACACGACCCAGAAATGAGTCACTAACTGGTATTTGGGCAATCTTTCCTGTTGCTCTTACGGAGCTTCCCTCTTGTATGGTCAAACCATCACCCGTCGGTACGGCCCCAACATTATCAGATTCCAGATTCGGAGCAATCCCTGCTGTACCATCCTCAAATTCCACCGATTCACCAGCCATTACTTTGTTGAGTCCATGAATACGGGCGATCCCATCTCCGACTTAAAGTACGGTACCGATGTTAACAACTTTCACTTCTGGGACATACCCTTCAATTTGCTTGCGAATAATGCTGCTAATTTCGTCAGGTCGAATGTTTATTACCATTTTTGCCAAAAAATATTACTGGAAGAGGGAGAAGTAAAAATAAAACCCGTTTTATAATTTAGAATGAGATGATAAGATGGAAACTAGTAGTGAAATTGGAACTAATCAGATTTGTTGTCCATGGCTCTGAACAGGCCGATGTGATAATCAATCATTCGCAGATGCAGTTGATTATCCAGACGACTATTTAGGCTTTCCAGAGCCCTTTCGGACGCCAGTCGAGAAACTTGCTGTCGAACCTGCTCAATAGCGCGTTGCTTCTCGAAGCGAATCGCATAATTCTTACTATCTTCCAATCCTTTTAAATCTTCGTCAGCTGCATCAACAAGATCCCGTTGTTCCTTGTCCATTTGCATAAGTCCATTGATTCGGATCTCATCCGCTTTAACTTTCGCCTGCTGCAGACGAATACGAGCCTTCTGAAGTTTGTTAGAAGCTTCTTTGTGACGCTCTTCCGCATCCCTAATTGTATTCAAAATTGTTCTTTCACGATTTTCCAAAAAATTGATCAATGAAAGTGGATTGCAGATCTCCGATTCTCGGAGACTAGCAATCTCTTCCCAAACCGAACATGGATGTTTCGATCCATTCGGCTTTCCTGCCCGTTTTTCTCGATAAATTGATAGGATCCAACAAACGTTGTTTCCGCACGCGGGCTCGCCCCCTTTTTCTATCCCATCAACTAACAAGATTCATCTTGAATATGTTTAAATGAAATAATCAATATTTGATTAAGAGAAAAAATTGAGGACTCTCCCAGATAATTGTTAATTATTTGAGAGCCGTTTTTTCCAGGTGGTATTCATCTTGTATAGGTTGTCTATCCAGCAAATTGAAGAAGATTAAGCTAAATCAACTCCGACATTTATCTATCTAGATAATACCTACAGAAGTATTAGGTATCTATCTTGAGAAATGGTACAAATCGAAGTATTCCTGATATGGGCGTCATATACCGAATATGGTGAATAATGCGTCTCCAATCGCGATTTGGCTTACGCGGTAGGGGGAAGAGAACCCCAATTTTGCTAAGACTTTAAGCGATTCGGCTTTAACCATATTGACGACAGTCCCGGGAATCGGTTGACAGAAGTGAAAATTTCATCGATTACACGGAATGCTCCGGTTCTTGCATAACATTTATTTACAGGGAATTCGTCGGGGTTTTGCACTTTTGTTTCGGGTGCAACTGAGGAAAACAGTTATCCCACTCGGATATACGACTCGCACACACCCCCTTTCCGTAGTAAAGCAATATACCTAGTACTAAAATTAAGTTAATTAAGTTTATCTCTAAAATATTGGTATTTAAACCAATACCTGCGGCAAGAGCCCAATCACTTGAGGGAGCAGCGATCTCACTTACACTTCTCATAATCCTTTCCCTCCTGGAAAATTTTGCAAGATTTAGACAACCTCTGGTCCAGCCTGGGCGGAAGTGACAAACTCTGAATTCCGGAGAATCAAAAGAAAACCGCGATGGAGACAATATTTACCGAGTCACTAATTTTGGCAACTTATATTGGTTTACCCTATTGGCAGAAACTTTCTAGTTGGTAGAGAAAGGGATAGTCACGAGTAAACGCAGCGAGAACCTGGTTGGGTAGATGGAGCAGCAACTTCCTTGTAAGCCCCCCCCCCCTCCAAATTGGCGGTTTGCCGCTGATTTGGAAGTAGTTCGGGTAGGGGAGGAGGTGCAACAAACTACTTCTTATTCTAAACAAGTTAAACAAATGGATTCGCAAATAACGAAGCTAGAGCTACAACTAATCCATAAATTGTCAAAGCTTCCATGAAAGCCAAACTCAATAATAAAGTACCTCGTGTCTTGCCTTCTGCTTCTGGCTGTCTTGCAATACCCTCGACTGCCTGACCTGCAGCAGTGCCCTGGCCGACACCGGGGCCAATTGAGGCGAGGCCTACAGCTAAACCAGCAGCAATAGCAGAAGCAGCAGAAATCAATGGGTTCGTATTAGTCTCCTCCTAATTTATTTACGTTAATCAATATTGTTTTGTTGGGTGCTAACTAGACTCGTCGCAGCGAAGACTTTCTAGTAGACGTTAATCGAGAAATCAATTCTACATGAATCTAATCAAAACTAGTACTGTGATGTAACATGTCACATAATTAATGTTGAATTTCGACAAATCATAAAGTATGAAAAAGGCACATCTCTTTTCTACGTTAATCGGTGCGACTTCCTGCCTGATGTAGTAAAATTGGATCGAAAAAATTTGAGTATTTGGTAATACTAATTATTACCTACTAAACTATGTCCATTCCAGTTTCAATCTAATCAATTCATTCGATATACTGTGACGTAGGCGCGTAACTCAGATTTAAATTGGTTTAAGCAGGAAGCGAAAAAAGATAGATTGCTTTCCAAACATTTTGTATATACTTTATGAAAGAAGAAATTAGCTTGGTAATGGTTCTTTTTTAGTTAAAATCTTAAATGGCTCAATTTCAATTTGGAGGGCCATGCAAGAATTCTTAACCCCTCCCCCGTCCCTCCTTCTTATCGCTATTTGGAGTGGAGGGGGAGACAACACGGGGTCTCGTATTGCTATAGCATGATACCACGGAAACGGCTTTTTTTCACTACGGCGACCCAACGAGTGGTTCTCAAAAAAATTATTTCGTGATTCCAATAGTCTTTTGGAATGACTCATTCCAACTAAATTAATGGTGGCCCTCCGTGGATTCCCCGATATAAGCTGCAGCTAAAGTGGCAAAAATCAAAGCCTGTATGGCGCTTGTAAATAATCCTAGAGGCATCATTGGTACAGGAACAATTGAAGGTACTAGAGAGACGGGAACAGCTACTACCAACTCGTCAGCCAAAATATTTCCAAACAGTCGGAAACTAAGTGATAAGGGTTTGGTAAAATCTTCCGAAATATTAATAGGTAGTAGTACCGGAGTTGGCTGGATATACTTACCGAAGTAACTGAAACCTTTCTTGTGTAAACCCGCATAGGAATGTGCCACCGATGTAGGCAAGGCTAACGCAACAGTAGTATTGATATCATTGGTAGGTGCAGCCAACTCTCCGTGGGGTAACTGAACGATTCGCCAGGGAAACGAAGCACCGGACCAGTTGGAAACAGAAATGAATAAAAACATCGTTCCAATAAATGGAACCCGGGGACGGTATTCCTCTTCCCCCATCTGGGTCCTAGTTAAATCCCTAATAAACTCGAGAACATACTCGATGAAATTCTGGCTGCCAGTTGGTATGGTTTGCAGATTCCTGGTACCTACAATGGGTAAAGCCAACGACAAGGCGATAACGACCCAGGAAGTTACGAGAACCTGTGCATGAACTTGGAAGTCTCCTATTTGCCAATAAGAGTGTTAGCCTACTTCTACACTCGATACTTGATACAGATCATCCACCTCGCAAATTTGCAGCTGCTCGATGTGCGTAATACCCCCCTCTCAATGGAGAAATTTATCTAAAATATTTAAGGTGATCACTGCAAATTAGTAATTTCTCCTTTCTGGGGAAGAAAACGAAGGGAATTTAGTTTCTGATGAAACTAGGTAATATCCCCAATTACGATGTAAATTTCTTTGCCATTTCATCACAAGCTGTCGAGGCAGTTCTGATCCTTGCCGTCTGTCAATTTGATTCGGAAAACTTCGAGTTTGAACGACCTTCACAAATAGCTAAAGTTGGTTTGTTCAATATCCATCGGATTGAGGGTCGCGCGTCGTCATTACCGGGGATTGGGATATCTACAAGATCCGGATCGCAATCTGTATCAACAACGCAAATTGTGGGAATGCCTAAAATAATACATTCTTTGGGAGCAATAGATTATTCATGTTGATCAGTAATTATCACAATATCGGGTAAATTTGACATATATTGAATGCCGCCTAGACACTTTTTTAATTTAAAAAGTTATCCCCTCAAAATCGCCGCCTCTTGCTTCGGAAGTCAGTCGAATCCCCCCGTATCTTCTCCGTTTTGTAAGTATTGAAACCTACGAAGACGCATCTCTGTGGTGAACCAGTTTGTCGACGTACCGCCTAACCATTTTTCATTGATGTAGTGACATTGAGATCTTGTTGCGGCTGCTGCTATCAAATCAGCTACCTGATGTTTTGTACCAATCGTTAAGAATTCCTTTCCCTCCGCTGCTGCATCAAATACCAGATCACAGGCTTCAGATAAAAGACGAGCAGTCTGAGTTAGATCAAGGATATGAACACCCTTCCGTTCTGTAAATATATAGGGTGACATCCTGGGATTCCATTTCTGGGTTTGGTGACCGAAGTGAATTCCTGCTGCCATCATTCCTTCCAAATCGATATTCCAATTTTTCTGTTGCATCTTCCCCTCAGGTATAGAAAACTGTAAATTCGTTTCATTTTAACTAAATTTGATGAATTATTACAATCTGGTGATCAAATTTGCCGGTTGAAGCGCGCAGAAACGTCATTTGATATCGGGGAACCCCTTATCTCACCTCAAGATTAACATAAGGGAGGGATCGACTCAATCCTATATGGGTGAATAGATTGGGGTCGATGGTTCGCCTCTCGTGGTAACCACATAAATCATACTTTGTTTCCCAAGTTGGGTTCTTGCTATTCCTACTTATTTCCAAATGAAAACCCTTTCGTTTATTCACTTCTAGTTGGCAAACGATTTCTGGACTACCTGTTCCGACGGGGACGGCGTCACCAAGAATAACGTTTTCCTTCAATCCTTTTAACCGATCGATTCGACCACGGGGAGCAGCTTTGGCCAATACTCGCGTAGTTTCTTGAAGACTCGCCTCTGATAAAAAACTATTAGTATTGAGGGATGCCTTTGTCATTCCCAGTATAATGGGTTCATAAAAAATTGGTCTCTTTGATACACGATTCATCCGTTCCGCTTGTGACAACTCTACAAGCTCCCCAGGAAAGAAGACATTGGTTATCCCATCTTCCGATGCTACAACCCTTGATGTCAGTTGCCGAATAATAATTTCTAGATGTTTGTCAGATATTTGTACCCCTTGAGATTCGTAAACTTCTCGAATTTCATTAATTAAAATTAGTTGGCAGTATTCCATACTTGTTCCAGCACTTAGGAAGTGGCTCCAGAGGTTCCCAATTAATTTCGTAATACCCTGATTCCATCTTCTGAAAAGATCTTCGATTCTTACTGGAATAGAAGCAACAGAACGAGATTCTAGCAGCTGCTCAACCTTCGGAAGACCCTGCGTTATGTCTCCAGATTTTGACCTATCATACGGTAACGTTATTGATGTATCCCCCTCCCCAATGATGTCTCCAGATATCTTATGAGGAGCTGCTCCCCGAGTCGCCAACAGAGTTTTACCAGTTCTGACTAATAAGTAATCTCGGTGAATGGCTACGACCTGACCGGACTGTAGGAATACACTACTTCCACAGAAAAATCGATTTCTACTGATTAGTAGTCCCAGATTAATTGAAAGGATTCCCCGACTAGAAAATTTTGGCGGCGAATAAATTGGCTTCTTCAACAGAAATCTATTGAAAAAAGGATTTATAGGACATTTCAATATTAATTTGTTTTCATCAATTAGATACCGATGTTGGTGTCGGTATTCCGACGTATCTACGGCATACATATCTGTCGAATAATCAAGAAAATAATTTCTGAAGAGGGGGGGGTTGCTACTCGGTGCCAAATAAGGGGGAGCCAATAAGTAGGAAGTAGCGTGTGAAGTCCCCGATAGACCTACCTCTTCAAATTTTGATTGACAACAAGTGAAGCTCGATCTCTCGAAGTTAATCAACCTCTCTTTACTATTTAGATTTGGAGACTTTTCTGAAAAAGATTCACATTTGAAACTGAATGAAACGGTTTTCGGACTCCCGGTTGAGCTGACTAGACTTGATTCTGAGCAGGGGAAATAGTCCCCAACTCTTTTATCGTAGTTATTACTGGTTGAATCAGCAAGGATATTATTACGAGAAAAGTCAAACGGTGACAAAGTTAGGAAAGATGCACCACGCTCCGACACCGAATGAACAGTAATGCTCTGATATTTGAGAACTAAATCATTGCCGTCGTCAGATAGATTGACTTGAGCGAGAAAGGGCTTGTCAACAGACACCAATTTTCGAGAAACCTGACTGACCCCAAGCCTTCTTGCAGGGGGAGACGCCACTAAATTAACCTGAAGAAAAGTACTGAAAAGATTATTAACTCTCACACTGGTGAGAGATAAGTAGTTTTTTTTCTTAAAAGGGGTCTTATGAAGGCGTCTTGGCCACCCAGCTACTAAAAAAGTTCGAACTAATTGAGTAGTCATGTGGTTAATCATTTCGATTCTCTCACCATTTTTGTGAGAGATGCATAGAGAGGTTTGAGCTTTCGTGCGTTTCTGCGTTTTCGGCCTATCAACACGGAAGACTCCTTGCACCAAAGAGTCGCTAGATACGTCGTATTTGACAACTGGTCTTACCGGGACAGAGGTCTTTCTTCTCCTGTAAAGTGTAACCGATTGGAGGTAAACCCAATCCTCGGCTTCAATTCCATCAGGAATCATATTACCTGGTTCTACTAGATTAATATCTTGTCTGGGTATATTAGTTGGCCTTCCCGGATTATGGATATATCCGGGTAATACTCTTACCATAATATTATTTGTTAATGTCTTTTCGATTCGGATTAGTCCACGTGTTTCACTACTAATAGTATCAGTTATTCGCGCGCCTTTTTCTACAATAGTATTGTTTGTTACTAAAATAGATGATGGGGGTTCATATATAGTATAAGACTCCTCGGGAATTAGGAAGGAATTGCCTCCCCCGACTACTCTATACCATGAGCCGCAAGTCATCTCTTCCACCTTACCATCTTCCGCCTCACCATCAAAAACGAATATCTCTTTATCGATAGATTCAACTTCTATGGTGCCATATTTTAGAATCCCCGAAGTACCGGTTTGATACTCAAATTTGTCGTAGATGGCGAAGACATCACTTTCAGCCAAAATGATATTTAATTGAACATCAATATTTACGAAACAGGATTCGTTGAGATTTCCTTGTTGTCTTTCCAACGACAGAGAAACGGATTCAGTTTTTTGGGACCGTTCCACCTTGATATTAGATAAAATAGAGTTAGATATCGGAGGTTTTGACCAACTTAAAAAACATTTTGAATCGATTCCAAATTCTTCGATACTTTTTTGCGAACCTTCCCAGTTGGCGGCATCGATTTTACCTTCACCAATTGTTTCGAAGGAATTGCATCTCCTTTCGGTAGAGTTGAATTTGATACCAACTCTATCTTGATCTTTATGAAACAAGTAGCGTTCGTTGGATTCGTTATAAACTCCTGAAAGAATCCGGATATGACCCGCTTCGCGTACGACACGAGTGGGATTGTTTATGCAATCGCGTACATGCCACACAAATTTACTCCAGTGAATTTCTCCTCTTAAATTTGGATAGATAGCTTTTTGGATACGTTCCTTAAGGGGAAATTCCTTGGCTCGTACTTCCGCAATGATTTGCTGCGCCTCAACATACTGACCGCTTCGAATCATAAGTAGACTTCGAGCTGGCACGACAAAATTATGTATATTGCCACAACTCGTAATAACAACAGATAGATCATTTCGACACATCCAAGCAGGATGTCCATGTCGTGTACGTGTGGGGTAAACAAGCCTCCCATCAGAATTAATAAGTCCATTAAACGGAATTCGTACGTATTCTGCGATATCGCCCGTAAATACCCCACCCGTATGAAAAGTTCTTGATGTTAATTGAGTTCCCGGTTCTCCAATGGATTGACCCGCAATGATACCAACGGCTTCCCCCAATTCCACTAAGTCGTACTGAGCAAGACTCCGACCATAACGCAACTGACAAATCCGGAAAATGCTTTTACGTGTCAAAGGAGATCTCACATATATTGGCTGCGTCGATACTACCGAGTTACTAGCCAGTCCATCACTGATATCTTGATTACGAGTGGCGATACATCTGACATCCCGGTAGACATTATCTGCCAGCACACGTCCAACCAATTTTTGATATGATATTGTTCTAATAGATTCTCGTTTCTCTTCGATGATATTAAGTAAAGCAATGCTTTTAGTCGTTTCGCAATCTTTTCTGCGTACGGCAATGTGTTGAACCACTTCAACGAGTCTGCGTGTCAGGTATCCGGCATCAGAGGTTCGAACGGCGGTATCCACAACGCCCTTGCGGGCACCATAGCAAGAAATGATATATTCCGTCAAGGATAGGCCTTCGCGGAGGTTTCTTCGGATAGGTAGATCAATTACTTGTCCCCGGGGATCCGACATCAATCCTCTCATGCCGAGCAACTGATGGACTTGAGATATACTTCCTCGAGCCCCCGAAAAAGACATCATGTGGACTGGATTTAAAGGATCGATCATTTTGAAACTGGGATTCATTTCCCGTTTTGAACATTCGCTTGTAGCGTACCAGGCTTCAATTGATTGACGTAATTTCTCTACGGCATGCAGACTACCGCAGCGATAATGCTGCTCCGACACGTAACTTTATCTCTCAGCGTCTTGTACAAGCCATCCCCTAGACGGCACTGCTAGGAGATCGTCAATGCCCAGTGAGACAGATGCTTTTGTAGCTTGCTGAAAACCCGAAATCTTAACTTGATCCAAAATATTTGTTGTAGATGCAACCCCGAAACAAACGACTAACTTGCTGATGAGTCGCCTCATCACAACCCTATCCATTGTTTTATTGCAGAACGGTAATTCAGTTTGATTCGTCATTATAGAAACCTCAACTTAATATATCTTTTTATCTTGTGGTCTTTATTAATCAATAATTTGAATTTAAGTGATTTATTAATTAGTTATTAAATATATAAATATATTTATATTTAAAAGATTTTTTATTTTTCATTATTGCGGTTAGATGTGGGCATTTCGTCTTGTGTAATCATATCCGGTGCGCACACAGTGAAGTGGCACGCGGAAAAGCTTTCGACACACCTTGTATGGCTTCCCTCAATTGTTGATTAAACAAAATTCGGCCAGCCGTGGTAAGTACATGTATACTTAAGATATACCCCTTCTTACACTTCCTAATCTGATAATTATCATAAGAGTGAAGAGAGGTTCCCAAGGATTCATATTGAGATTCAATAGGTAATTCACGAATTTTCGAACTAATCATTTCCAAATTAATTTCCCATCGAAGCCATAAAAAACTACAGAAATCAATTTGATTTGATTCCTTGGCCCTGAGTACGTCGTGGTAACTACCGAAACTGGGTATTCCATCAGAGTAGGCATCACCCCCTCCCACGAAAACGGAGTGTCTGTTTCCATAAATTCCTTGCTTATTCTCAATTGTTAGTACATAGAGACCGAGAAGCATGTCTTGACTCGGGACAGATACGGACTCGCCCGTAGCCGGGGATAACAAATTTATGTGCGAAAACATCGGGAGACGAGCTTCAATCTGAGCTTCGAGAGATAGGGGCACATGGACGGCCATCTGATCTCCGTCGAGATCTGCATTAAACCCCCCACGAACCAATGGATGCAAACGAATGGCACGTCCCTCTATTAAGATGGGCTGAAATGCCTGTATACCTAGCCTATGCAAAGTAGGTGCCCGATTCAGTAGTATGGGGTGACCCCGCATAACTTCCCGAAGAACTTCCCATATAATGGGATCTCCTTTACGTATCATACCCCTAGCCGCTCGCAGATTACAAGCGAGATGTCATCCAATTAAGTTACGAATTACAAATACTTGAAAAGGTTCAATTGACATTTCTCGAGGTAATCCACATTGATGTAGTGAAAGAGATGGGCCTACGACAATGACGGAGCGACCCGAATAGTCGACTCGTTTTCCGAGCAAATTCTCGCGAAATCGTCCCTCTTTGCCCTCAATAACCTCCGAAAATGACTTGTAGGGTCTATTATTAATATCCCTCATTGGTTGCCCCCGTATACCATTATCGATGAGAGCGTCTACAGCTTCTTGAATAAGTCTTTTCTGACAAACGATTAATCCCTCCGGCGTAAATTCACTGCCCGATAAAAATTCAACGAGAGTATTATTTCGATGAATTACCTTTCTATAAAGTTCATTAAGGTCGGAAGTAACTAATTCACCTTCATACGATTCAACTATTGGTCTCAATTCAGGTGGAAGAACCGGCAAGAGATTTAAAACCATCCATTCTGGTTTTAGGTTCGTGCGTAAAAAATCCTTTGCTAATTTCATCCGTCTGACCAGAAGATCTTTTCTCCTTTGAATTGTTCGATCTTCCCATTCATTCCCAACAGGCCTTTGCTTTGCCGGCGCCTGCCACTCCAAATATGCACGATCCATAACATTTTGCAGATCCAAACTAGTTAATCCTTTTTCGACGGCATCCCCCCCGGTGGCGATTTCGTTCCCCTGAAGCGTTTCATAATTTCGAGTGGAGAAAAAGATAGGAAGCATATTTCTCCAGGATCGGTCCTCGTAATTGAACAAACCCCGCAATCTTAATAGGTTGGGCCTTCCGGCCACGGGCCTAGCAAGAAAGAGATTGGGATAGGTGGGGCAGACCCCCCCCCCTTAGAATCGGACACGAGTGTTTCCCCTCATCCGGCTCAAATAACTAAGCGTCAAATTGTTTCAATTTGACGTTTTTGAGACTTGGTAACACTGTCTCATCGAAGATAAAATAGTTGCTCATTACTCGGATTTCAACTTGTTTCTCTCGAGTAGTCTTGGACCCCCCCCCCCCCGTATTGAGCGACCTACTGAAGAAGAAGTAGTTTTCCCCTTCCATATTTCTTTCTTAGTTTAGTCGTAGGCTGGAGATATTTCCCTTGTTCCCAATGCGATCACTTCCCTCTTTGGGTTTCCATTCCACTTCGATGGCTACTAATTGAATCGAATAGAAAAATCGATGCGATGATTAGATTTTCATAACCATATTTAGATAATATTATTTAGAAAGTCTTTTTTGGGGAAATGAAACCAAGAGGTTGTGTTAAAAAGGACTTGAGTTTTCTTTTATTAACTGAAATGGAAGTAGTTATTACGAAGCCCAATCTCTGGATTTTTTGACAAGAATTGACCATGGAGGGGGTCCCCGTTCTATACGCGGTAGTTTTTATCCCGAGTTAGACAATAATCCTCGATCGACGCGAGGAACATGTCGGTTAGAGGCCTCCCACTTTTGCATGGAATGACAGCTTCCAATCAATCTGTAATGATCGACACATACAATCGAGTCACACATCGCGATATACTGGGCTTTCTGGTTCTTTAAGAGGTTTGGCAAGTGGATTTGCAATATAACTAGGAATTCGTTTTAAAAACCACACATGGGTTACCGGACACGCAAGTTTAATATATCCCATTCGATATCTTCGAACCCGAGAGTCGGTAAACTCAACTCCACAATGTTTGCAGAAATTAGAATACTCTTCTTCATTATTGATAGATCGATAGTTTCCACAGGCACAGACACCGCTTTTTATGGGTCCAAGTATCCTTTCACGAAATGAGCCATCTCTCTCTGGTTTATGGGTCTTATGATGCAACGTGTAAGGTTAATCGACTTGCCCGATGACGTCTCCATTGGGTAACTCCCTTTCAGCCCAACCACGAATCTGTTCGGGGGAAGCCAGTCCAATCCGAAGCTGTTGATAATTAGCTCGATGAATCATAATAGAAAAAAATTTGATTGATTATTATTCATGAAAGAAGTTTCAATTAGATATCAAATGTTTTCAGTCTGCCTCTCCAAATCTTCCTCGACTATGAAACTGTGCTCCAGGTTTAAACCCATACGACGTAACTCTCGAACTGGCAATCGGAAAGACTCCGGAACGGTATTGGGTTTGGAAACAGGTTTTCCAATCATAATTGCACTAGGTACCTTGTAACGAGCCTGAATATGATCTGATTTAATTGTAAGCATTTCTTGCGACGTATAAGACACGCCAAAACCCTCCGAAGCCCGGACTTCCATTTCTCCAACCCGTTGTCCCCCCCGTCTGGATCTCCCCTTGAGAGGTTGCTGTGTAACAAGTGCATAAGGTCCGCTGGATCGCGCATGAATTTTATCGTCGACCTGATGAATCAATTTCATCATATAGGCTTTTCCAGTTGTAACGGGTTGCACGAAGGGATCACCCGTTCGTCCATCGATCAATCGACTCTTTCCGGGGTGATCGGGTTCAAATAACCACGGATTATGAGTACTTGCACTCGCCCTACAGGGTTCTGCAAATACTAGTTTTCTCGAAGCTTCCCGCTCGTATCTCTCATCGAAAGGTACTATACGGTAATGGGTTTCTGAAAACTCCCCGGCTAACCCGAGTAGGCATTCGAAAATCTGTCCCACATTCATTCATGAAGGTACTCCTAAAGGACTTAATATCATGTCGACTGGTGTCCCATCTTGCAAATAAGGCATATCCTTTCTAGGTAATATTTTTGACACAATACCTTTATTTCCATGTCTGCCAGCTATCTTATCACCTACTTGTATCTTACGCCTTTACAATATATAGATATGAATGACTTCTGAATCGTTCGAAGTATCATCTTCGGGATAGACCCACCTGACGTCAGTGACTCGACCTCTTCCACCAATTGGAACTTTCAGACAGCTTTCTCTCGCGTTAACTAATTGTATACCGGAAATGGCTTGTAATAATCTCCCTTCTGGAGCACGTGATGAATCTGCCCCCTCTTGAGGCGTCGGTTTACCCACCGAGACATCCCCAGCCTCTACCCAAGATCCCGATTCGACGAGCCCATTATCGTCTAAGTGTCGAAGTGCATGACTATCCAATTGAGGTATTTGCTTGGTAACCCTTTCAGGACCCTGATTTGTTACGCAGACTTCAACTTCGTGTCTTTCAATGTGAAGAGATGTGGAGATGTCTTCGTATATTGGGCGTTCACTAATCAACACTGCATCTTCGAAGTTGTAGCCTTCCCATGGCATGTAGGCTACTAAGATATTTCTACCTGAAGCTGATTCCCCCCTAGCGGTTGCTGCCCCATCCGCGATGACTTCTCCGCGTTTCGGTAATTCTCCCGCCGAAGCCGTAGACTTCTGGTGTACACAGGTATTGCTGTTGGAACGCTCATATATTTTTAATTTATTATTTGTAACACGTAAAACCACATCATTGCTTTGCGCTTCGTCGATTGATAATAGTTCAATTCTATTGCCGCCAATATATTGGATTTATCCTTCTCGTTCAGATACAACTACACTTCCTGAATCTGAAGCTACTTAACTTTCTAACCCAGTCCCTACAAAGCATCTTTCGGGATTAACTAGTGGAACCGCCTGACGTTGCATGGTAGAACCCGTTAAGGCACGGTTCGCATCATTATGCTCAATGAATGGAATAAGAGAAGCCCCGACAGAGAAATAATGTGAGGGATGAATGCTTCGAAAATCAACTTGTTCCCAAAGGACGCTGAGGAATTCTTGCTGATATCGAACCGGTATGAGTTCCTTCTCTCTAGTTCTCCATTGGGATATTAATGAATTTTCAGTTGCTATTCGGCAGTAATCATCTTCAGTGGGAGATGAGTCGATTAATTGCTCCTTTTCCAATGATTCCGAAATTTTGAGGTACGAGCTTTGCAAAGACCCGGAATTACTAACTTCTGCCTGAATAGCTAGTGACGAAATAAGACCAGCATTCATGCCTTCCGATGTTTCGATCGGGCAGATGCGACCATAATGACTAAAATGAATATCTCTAGCTTGAAAACTGGCGGTTCGCCGTGTCAACCCTCCAGGACCTACGGAGCTTAATCTTCGTTTATGAACCATTTCTGATAATGGGTTAATTTGGTCTAGAAATTGTGATAAGGGGTGTGATCCAAAAAACTCTTTGAATGTTGCTATTACCGGTGCAGGCGTCACTAATCCCCGGGGCGTTATCGCGCGTTTTCGCCTAACGGCCCTAGATATATTCTGTCGAATCGAATTCTCCAAGCGATTTAGGGCTAATTTCAATTGTTCTTGAGGCGAATCCGCTACAGACCGAACACGTCGATTTTTCAGGTGATCTATGTCGTCGAGGTTGCCCATTCCGTAGCTTATTTCTATTGGGTGATCTGCGGCTGCTGGTACGTCTTGTGGTAGCAAAAAATGTTCCGTTTCGGGTACATCAAGAGTTAATTTGATGTTCAAGTTTCGTCGACCAATCCGCCCCAACTCACATCTATGCTGAGAAAACCTCTTCTATAATTCCTTGAATATAGATTCTGAAAACGAGATATCCGCATCTGTGGCAGAGTATAAGTGCTTGTAAAGTTCCGCTGTAGCATCCTCTGACGATTCGACAGCCCCTTCTTGCTTTTCTAACATATTTGAAAAAATCTTGGGGTAACGAACATTTTGTAAGATATCTCTTTTGCCTAACCCCATAGCTACTAATAAGATCAAGATGGATATTTTCTTCTTCTTGCTAATACGAACCCAAATTTTTCCTTTCCTATCCATTTCTGATTTGAATCTCCCTCCCCGATCCGAAATTACAGTGCTAGTATATGTGGAAATTCCTTTTTGATCCGATTCTCGGTTGTAGTAAATACCGGGACTTCTCAAGATTTGATTCACTAAAACTCTGGCAACTCCATTGATAATAGACGTCCCTTTAGAATTCATCCAAGGAATAGATCCGGGCCGCACGTCTTCTTCTTGCACCACTTGATTTTCGCTACGAGTTAATTAAACTGGTACATATGGATCGGATGAGTATGTGACACATTGATACGCGGCATCTCTCTCTTCGACTGAAGGTTGCGTCAATTGGTACTGTCCACTAATAGATCAGAATTCGACTTCCTTATCTGTGTCTTCAATTTTCGGAAAATTTTCAAGTTCTTCAAGCAATCTTTCATGAACAAATCGATTAAACCCTTCGAATTGAATTTGTGCAAGTTCTGGTAGTACGGGCATATTTCCACTTCCTCCCAATAAAATGATAAATTGAGACTCATCCTCAATTAAAAAAATATTCATTAAATTTTTGTATCTTCATCTTTCTATGTATAGGGCATCGCAACCCGAGCCTCCAAAAAATTGGCAATCAATTTTTTTTTTATCTCCGCAATCGTTTGGAGATAAATATTCATATGGATAAATATTCACATGCCAACGAGTAGACAAGGAAGGTGTGGAAAAAGTTCTATTTTATTCTTCGCAACTTTTTTCGTACCACAAGTTCAATCATTTTCATGAGCTGTAAATAAGAGACATTTTTCCGATCCAGATTTAATAAACCTAACTAAGCTTTTTTGTCGAAATTGAGGGGAGGAGCCAATAAATACGTAGCAGTGAAGTATTTCTAGTAATTATATCACATCAAGAATTTTGATTACCAGCAAAAGCTTGTAAAAAACAGACAGATGTTATCCCTTCCGTCCATAGCAATTTCAGTATTGCCAACTAATAGTTCGAATCTACAGAAAGGGAGGTAGAAAAAAAAAAGATCGCTGACTCGTCGTTGACTCCGAGGCAATTGCTACATAGACTCTAATCGAACTAATTGTTGGGATTGTAGTTCAATCGGTTAGAGCACCGCCCTGTCAAGGCGGAAGTTGCGGGTTCGAGACCCGTCAATCCCGATGAACTCCAACAAAATGCGCTAGTTCAAAGTTAAATCTACAGCCTCGGGCTTGGGTCGAGCTGGATTCGAACCAGCGTAGGCGTCGCCAGCGGATTTACAGTCCGTCCCCATTAACCACTCGAGCATCGACCCATAAGTTAAAGATGAATACCCCCAGGGGAATTCGAATCCCCGTCGCCTCCGTGAAAGGGAGGTGTCCTAGGCCTCTAGACGATGGGGGCCGGATTACCTCTTAAGAAGGTAATGGCATTACCTAGAAATTGTCAATCTAGAAAAAGTAACAAGGAAATAACGAAAGAATCAATTGATTGAACAATCTAAATTGGGATTAGACTAATCATTTCATGAATTTTTTTATACCATTTTTATGGTATAAATTAATCCGAAGCAGAGGCGTCGGGAGTAGGCTGATATTTCGCGAAAGCAAGGAATAGGTATTCTCGAGATTTCATTTCGTGATATACTATGTAATCGATATCGAAGATTCAACTTCGATATTTTTTTTTCCATTTGATTAACCAAGAATAGAGATTCGGTCGACCCGACTAATTAGGAATAGATGGTTCACAACAGAGTCCGAGAGTTTTTTTCAATGAAACTGCTCGAGCTATTTTCCAATTGATGATTTGAACTACCAATACGGAAGTAAATATTCTTGCGTTTGTAGCTACCGCACTTTTTATTCTGATCCCGACAGCTTTTCTACTTATTCTTTATATTCAAACGGCCGCGCAGAATAACTAGTAATAGATAACTAATTTGATTACCAATTTGTTAATAAACTTTGTATGCGGGAACAACTAGGAAGGGGAAACAAAAGAGGCACCGTTTGCTCTTCACTCGTGAAATAGAGAGATATGCAAACAATTAATCCAGATTCCGTACAGAAATTTTGTGCCACTCCGGTTGTGGTAGCAACTTACTCCGAACTTAGCGCCCCTTCTTGATTAGTTTTTTTTTGCCAATCGGAATCTATGCGTCTTTATACTGCTTCTTTCTTCCCGGTTACCACGTATTACGCATCATTTCCCAATGGAATTGCCCAAAATTGATAGATCAAAAAAGTGATCTATCAATTTTTATTTTTCATTGAATTACTCTTGCTTCCTACAAAGCTGGTTTCTACCTAATGCCTAATATTGGGCATTTGACTAGAACATTCGGGTAGATTTTTCCGTATACCTCTTCCAAAGGGGTGAATCAACCTAAACAAACCAGGCGAAACGGGGTGAGGTATCTGAACCGTAGGTATAATCTCAGGTGTAGGTTAAGTATATATTCATTCTCTGTCCTTCATTCCGGGTACATTCATAACATCAGATGAAATAATTGAAATTTGAGTTAACAAAGAGGTGAGCTAACAACAACCGAGATAGCTTCTCTTCGGTAGTGACAAAAAAATCAATCTATTAAATTACGCAATTGATCCAATTCGTTATTTCAATTTTTGTTTTGAAATGGCAAATGGAAAAAAGGAATTCGGGTTAATTAGAACTCCCCGAGATATTTGCTTCCTCTTCTATAAAATTCACTTATTTATATTCAGCCTCTCCCTTCTTCGTAAGAAAGTTCTTTAGACGTACCCGTGCGCGTAGTTACTACTCAAAAATACCGATTTAGCTATATTTGTGTATTTCCGTCCACGCTGTATCCAGCAAATTACAGTATATTAGATGGGAAAGAAAAAACAGGTAGAAACTATCAATTTACTCAAAATATTTGGTTAATTTTCTCCCCGACGCAATGTCACGTCAAGAAATTTCTAAAATTAATGGGTAACAATGATTACACCACGAGCGAGGGCAGAAGAAATAAATCCAATAAGAAACGGCTGCGCCGCACTTTTTTATTCGAAAAAAAAAATTAGGGTGGGGGAGACACAAATCGGTGGCCTCTCCACGGCGACGTGTATTCTTCGAATCAAACTAGTGAAGGCTCGGCTAGACGTTTGTTACAACCCGCTTCTCCCCCGAACTACAAGTGAGAGGGAAGATGTAGAAATCACCGTCAGGGCAGCCCAAGCTATAGTAACTGAATCCGTAGTTGTAATTCCCATCTATTTACTCTCTTGATTTCCACTAATTATTTATTATTTATAAGTCCAAATACGATGTAAAGCTTGAAGAAGCTCGAGGCGTGTTGCTGGCGAGGAGCAGACGCCTGCCTGATAGGATATTCTAATGACGCGAGAGACTGTGTCTTCAAAAATCTATTTCTTTTCTTTTTTCAATGGTACCAGTTAACGTTTTCCCTTTCAAAAATTTCGGTGATTTGGAGTTTCCGACTACCAATTAGTGATATAATAAATTGGGATTGTTTATGCGTGGACGCATCGAGACACAAGAAATGTGACAGGCTATAACAGGCTATAGAGCACCTCAACCTGTATCCGATTTGGGCGCAACAAACAATCCCCGGAACTACCTAAATTAAGAAATTCAAGTAAACTAAATAGATCTAGTTCTTCATCTTTCTATACGTAGAGGTTTTATAGCTAGGCGACACCCAGATTCGAACTGGGGGATTAAGGATTTGCAGTCCTACGTCTTACCGCTTGACTATATCGCCCTTTGCTGACTATCAGCGAACAACGCCGATCCGGCCACAAGTGAAAACACTGATCCGATTCGGATTGTTCGGTAGCAACTGACATATGTGGCAAATATGTCATCCACGTCTAGCGTTTCTACTAGTAATAAGTATACCATCCATTGAAAAAATTAGCAAGTAGCTGCCCCCCCCCCCCCCGCATACCAATTATCAATTGTGATACGCATTTGCTGGCGAAAGGGCTATCTCAACAAAACTGTTTCATCTTAAAATTTCCTTTTATTCAAGGAAAGGAAGAAACGAAGTTTTGAGAGAGGAAATATTGGATTGGTCTCCCTTTCCAACCAGTTTCTAATATTTCATCTAAAATTTTTTATGCATATTTCTATATAGGACGTGATCCATTTATTTTCTATAGGATAGGCGGATAGCGGGAATCGAACCCGCGTCATCTCCTTGGCAAAGAGATATTTTACCATTCAACTATATCCGCATAATCTACCATCTCATTTTAACGCCGTGATGAGTTCCTATTAATTGAGAAACTCGATTACGTATTTAGTTTATACGTGAGAAATTCAATTAATTGGGGGGCCTAACTTATTTACTCCCTCATGAAGTTGAAATTAACTTCATCGTTGTAGCCCTTTTCTAAAAATTTAGACGGGTGCAAATTTCTTTCATTTGGCGTCTCCACCCGTAACGGTGAATTACGAGGGGAGGAACCGAAACAATAGTTAGGAGATGAAAGAGTTGGGTATACCTACCGAAAAAACTGATCCGATCCATAATGAAGCCCCTGAAAAGACAATATTTTTATTGTTGGACCAGCCGCCGGGGGATGCAAACGCAACGGGCACGCCTACAACTAGTAGGAATGAGATAGCAATTAATCCAAATAAAGCCAATTGGAACGCGATAGTCATAATTCTGATTGTTTCCACATAAGGAATAGGTTATTCATACCATCCAATCCTCATCCGACGGAACTCTCTCCCCGCCGCGACTTACTTTGTCGACGGGGCCGCGAATACCTTCCCTTTTTGCTACTAACTACCTCAAATTTAATAAGGTTATTATTGAGTAATAATTAGTTTGAATTCCGATATTCGGGATGATTATCTGTAACAACTCCACGGTCAGAATTATTTTCATTCTGCATCTTTCGTGGTATAGAAATTTTTTGATTAAAAAAAGGATATCTATCAAAATCTATAGATAGATAGATATTGAACACCTTCTTATCTATTATCAGAAGTGTCTAAAAGGTGTGATTGAATACCTCTGCGGGTGGAAGATAAGCTTAGCTGGGAGAGATGGTCGAGCGGTTTAAGGCTCCAGTCTTGAAAACTGGCATGGCAATGAAATGCTATCGAGGGTTCGAATCCCTCTCTCTCCTACTACTTCTATTACGTCGTAGAAATATTGGACAAAAGGGGCGGCAGTTATTACTAGTCTTATGAACTTACGAATTTTTTTTCTCCTCTTACTCCACTGAAGAGAACTTGGTATTATTTATTACCAGATAAACTCTATCTATCTATTCGAATAGATAGATAGAGTTTATCTGGATGTAATGAATCTGGCACCGACATGAGGACGTGGCGAAAAAAAGGAAGTGAGGATTCCTATTTCTTCATAATCACCTCAACATAAACATATTGTTTTTTTCCAAGTTTTAATTATTTAATTAAGGGGTGTCATGGAAAGAACGGGTTCGGTATCGCGGTCAATTCCTTTTTCAAACCCAGCTGCGGCTGCGCGAGCCCTACCCGCATGCCATAGGTGACCCACGAAAAGGAAGAATCCCAGGACAAAGTGGGAGGTCGCCAACCAACTCCGGGGAGATACATAGTTCACGGCGTTGATCTCGGTTGCTACTCCACCTACGGAGTTTAGAGAACCCAGAGGGGCGTGAGTCATATACTCCGCGGATCGTCGCTCCTGCCACGGCTGTATATCCCTCTTTAACTTACTAAGGTCTAAACCGTTGGGACCCCTTAAGGGCTCTAACCAAGGAGCACGAAGGTCCCAGAAGCGCATAGTTTCGCCTCCAAAAATAATTTCTCCCGTGGGGGAACGCATCAGGTATTTACCCAACCCAGTAGGTCCTTGAGCAGAACCTATGTTGGCCCCGAGGCGTTGGTCCCTGACAAGAAAGGTGAAAGCTTGAGCTTGAGAAGCTTCTGGACCGGTGGGACCATAAAACTCGCTAGGATATGCCGTGTTGTTGAACCATACGAAACAGCAGGCGGTGAAACCGAAAATAGCAAGGGCTCCCAAGCTGTAGGATAAGTAAGCTTCTCCGGACCATACGAGAGCGCGACGAGCCCAGGCAGACGGTTTCGTTAATATGTGCCAAATTCCGCCAAAAAGACAAATGGATCCCAACCATACATGTCCCCCGATGATATCTTCCAGATTATCCACACTAGCAATCCATCCCTCTCCCCCAAAAGGGGATTTCAGTAGATAGCCAAAGATAATATTAGGACTTAGAGTAAGGCTTGTAATCTCTCTTACATCTCCACCCCCGGGTGCCCATGTGTCATACAACCCTCCGAAATAGAGTGCTTTGAAAACTAGGGGAAAAGCTCCAAAACTTAGTAGTATTAAATGAATACCAAGAATTGTGGTCATCTTATTTTTATCTTTCCAAGTATAACCGAAGAAAGGAAAGGATTCCTCCAAAGTTTCGGGTCCGATCAGGGCGTGATATATACCCCCGAATCCCAAAACTGCAGAGGAAATCAAGTGGAGTACTCCGGAAACGAAATAAGGAAAGGTATCGGATACCTCCCCCCCGGGACCCACCCCCCAACCTAGAGTAGCCAGGTGGGGAAGTAGGATTAATCCCTGCTCATACATAGGCTTCTCCGATACGAAGTGAGCCACTTCAAACAAATTCATAGCTCCAGCCCAGAAGACAATCAGGCCGGCATGAGCTACGTGGGCACCAAGCAATTTACCAGACAGGTTAATTAGTCGGGCATTGCCAGCCCACCAAGCAAAACCTGTGGTTTCCTGATCGCGGCCACCCAGCGAGAGGGTTCCATTAAAGAGCGTTTCCACGGGGTAAAACCTCCTCGGGAAATACAAGGTTTTCGTGGGGCTGATCCTGAGCTGCCATCCAGGCACGAATACCTTCGTTTAGTAAGATATTTTTTGTATAAAAAGTCTCAAACTCGGGATCTTCTGCTGCCCGAATCTCTTGAGAGACAAAGTCGTACGCACGTAAATTGAGGGCGAGACCAATTACTCCAATAGCACTCATCCATAAACCTGTCACTGGCACAAATAACATAAAGAAGTGTAACCAACGTTTGTTGGAGAAAGCAACACCGAATATTTGGGACCAGAAACGATTCGCGGTTACCATTGAATAAGTTTCCTCAGACTGAGTCGGATTGAACGCGCGGAATGTGTTTGCTCCGTCACCGTCTTCAAATAGAGTATTTTCAACTGTAGCACCGTGGATGGCGCATAAAAGGGCCGCGCCGAGGACTCCCGCAACCCCCATCATATGAAATGGATTCAGAGTCCAATTATGAAAACCTTGAAAAAATAGAATGAATCGGAAGATGGCAGCTACGCCGAAACTGGGCGCGAAAAACCAACCAGATTGCCCCAAGGGGTAAACCAAAAATACGGAGACAAAAACCGCAATTGGGGCGGAGAAAGCTATTGCGTTGTAGGGGCGTAGTTGTACGGACCTTGCAAGTTCGAATTGGCGTAACATAAAACCTATTAGAGCAAAAGAGCCGTGGAGAGCAACGAAGGTCCATAAACCTCCTAATTGGCACCAACGGGTGAAATCTCCTTGAGCTTCAGGGCCCCACAAGAGGAGCAAGGAGTGGGCCAAACTGTTAGCAGGAGTAGAGACCGCGGCAGTCAGAAAGTTGCATCCCTCCAAGTAAGAACTAGCTAATCCATGGGTGTACCATGAAGTGACAAAGGTTGTACCCGTGAACCAGCCGCCCAAAGCGAAGTAAGCAGTGGGAAACAGTAGTAGACCAGACCAACCCACGAAGACGAAACGATCTCTCCTGAGCCAGTCATCCATACTATCAAATAAATCTTTCGGCTCCTTGGAAGATTTTCCAATGGCAATGGTCATAGTCATTCCCTCACTCAGCTCCTCAAACCATTTCTGGGTTCCCCTATTTTTTTCTTAAGCTGCGACACGGTGTAGGTGTAGTTCCGTACCTTCGCGGTGAGATAAGATTAGGTCGCTACAACATTGGCCCCTCCGAGAATGGGAAGTCATTTATCGAGGCAGCGTACTCCCTACTCCCGGGAGTTACTACAAGAAAATGAGACTGGTAGATTTTTCAACCTCAGTCAGAACTTTGGGATTTTTCGACCCCCTCATCATCTTCTTTGCCTCGTTTCCAGTTTCCCCCTCCCCCTTCTCTCTTTCTCAGTTAATTTCAACTTTTGGACATCTCTTTTTTACCACTTACTTGATCCCGAGCTGATCCCGTTTTTTACGTAGTTTTCCGAGCAGTGGGTGGACCTTTCTTTTCTCCCGAGACTTTGTTAACCACTCAGCCGCATTGGAGGTACCTTGGCTTGGGAATCCGACCTAACAGAAAACGAAGTCGTTTCCCTGAATCTCTGGGGGGGAGAGATACTGGAGCGGTGTGAAGAGCTTACTCACATATATCTGTAATATCTGTAATATATGTATATATGTGTGTGTGGTATCCACCCCCCCCCCCCCCCGCCTTTCAAAAACTATTTTGGTACCTATTTTACCAATCCCCAGTAAAAATTGGAAGCCTTTTTATTCGATCCCAAGTAGCAGTAATGGATAATGGAATGCCGCAGCTTAATCCCGAGCAGGGGATATGCTAGAAAATTCAACATCGAACAAAGTGATTTGCTTCCTGTTTCGAACCCTAACGGCAAAATTGTTTCCATGGATTTACGAGGAGGATATGATAAATAAGAATGCTAGAGACTCAAATAACTTCTGCTAGTTATCGGAAATTATCTGCGGAAGTAGGAAGAAGTTTGCCACGTAATTTTCCTCCTCTTTTATCCAAATTGACATATAACTGTAGATATAGTTATATAGATAGATATATATTGATATTGGGAATTAATATTCAATTCCCAAAGTGAGAGTAACAAAAAAGGTTGCGACATTAAACATTATATCCAATTGATTTTTACATATTGTAAAAGACGACACATGATTTGAATTTGGATTCGGTGTAACAAAACAATTTAAGTTGGAAATCGGGATAAAAAACGAAACAATTTAACTAAAAAATTGAATTTGGAGGGGCAATTCATTTGAATTTCGCACCAAGTTACGTTTTCACAAAATTGTAACTTTCTTTCTTCCTTATTAGAAATAGTGGAAAATACAACTTTTTCTTGCATTGAGATTATGCGGACCCGAACGTTTCTGTGAAGCTGAGACAGCTCAATCCTTGGATTTCGGACGGCTTCTTGGTTAGCCCCTTGTCGGATTTGAACCGACGGCTTACGCCTTACCATGGCGTCACTCTACCGCTGAGTTAAGGGGGCTTCAGATCATAAATAATTTTGTTTCGAGTTCTATCGGGCACACCATTATTGTACCGCCTCTTTCATCTTTCCCTCGCAATACGCAATATTGGAACTTGATTAACCAGAGAAGACCGATTTTGATCTAAAGGAAGAAATAGCTAGTTTCCCGAATTACACACTTATATCTGGATATACACCTACAACTCCATCTATCTATAGATAGATTCATGTCCCATTGAAAAAGGAAGCTCAGAAAATGAAGTGGGAAAAAAAAAGTAATAATTAGGTAATTTTTATCCTATCGCGTGACGTCAACTAATCCCAATCTAAGAATTGGTAGAAAGACTTGAAGCGTATCGACCTCCGCTCTGAAGAGATAGAAACTTGATCCGTTGGTGAAACATGAAAAATCAATTAGTCTGAGCTCGCAGCGAAGACCAGGCACCGTACCACTCTACTAACGTGGGTAAACAGTTGATTGTTTACTTTGCGGGGACAGGATTTGAACCTGTGACCTCAAGGTTATGAGCCTTGCGAGCTACCAAACTGCTCTACCCCGCTTAGATAATGCCTTCAATGTAATTATTATACATCTTTTGAGTAATTACATTGAATATAAGTGGAAAGAACTATCTAATTCATGGGATTATACATCATTTGCGAGATAAATAGAAAAAAAAAACTTTTTTTACCAACTTGATTTGGATACTCCGGGCAGCACACAAGTGTGCGCCATTTCGCGAAGTACGTGTCTAGATAAACCGAAGTCTCGATAATTGGATCTGGGTCGTCCGGTTAGGGAACACCGGCTACGGAGACGAACAGGCGCACTATTACGCGGTAGAGATTGCAATCTTTTGGAAATAGTTAGTTTATCCTGAATTGACAAACTAGTTTTAATCTGTCTTTTCAAAGATTGGCGAATGATGTCATATCTTTCCACCAATTTTTTCTTTTTCTTCTCTTTCTCAATGAGACTTTTCTTTGCCATAATTGATGAATCAGTAAGCGGGATTGAGTTATTGCGCTAAAACAAATTGAACTCGCAACCAAAAATTTATTTACCAATAACTAGAAAAGGAAGAATAAAGATCTATTTCTAATTATTGATAAATGAGTAGTCGGTCTCGAAATTAGCTAGAGTGTGGGAGATAATGGGAAGGCAAACTTGACGCGGAAATAGACAATCTGGTAGTCAACAAAAAAAATTAGCCAAATTTACCTGATGTAGATGCTATCAGAAAAGCTGCGTAGGTAAATATGTAACCCACGGAGAAGTGGGCTAGTCCCACCAGTCTTGCTTGAACGATAGAGAGGGCAACTGGCTTATCTTTCCAGCGTATCACGTTTGCTAGGGGTGTTCGTTCGTGGGCCCAAGCTAGAGTTTCAATGAGTTCTTGCCAGTAACCGCGCCAAGAAATTGGAAACATAAATCCAGTAGCCCACACGAGATGTCCAAATAAGAACATCCATGCCCATACAGATAAACTGTTCATACCGAAGGGGTTGTAACCATTAATAAGTTGCGAGGAGTTCAGCCATAGGTAATCCCTCAACCACCCCATTAAATATGTAGAAGATTCGTTGAATTGAGCAGCATTCCCTTGCCATAAGGTAATGTGTTTCCAGTGCCAGTAGAAGGTGACCCATCCAATGGTGTTCAGCATCCAGAAAACGGCTAAATAGAAGGCATCCCAAGCTGAGATGTCACAGGTACCGCCTCGGCCGGGACCGTCACAAGGAAAACTGTAACCAAATTCTTTTTTATCTGGCATCAATTTGGAGCCGCGCGCGTCTAATGCGCCTTTCACGAGAATCAGTGTAGTCGTATGTAAGCCCAAAGCGATGGCATGGTGAACCAAGAAATCCCCGGGCCCAATCGTTAGGAATAGCGAATTGCTGCTGTTGTTAATAGCATCCAACCAGCCGGGTAACCACAAGCCCCGACCAGCATTACTTGCCGGACTACCTGCCGAGGATAGAAGCACATCGAAACCATACAAAGTTTTACCATGAGCAGATTGAATCCATTGAGCAAATACAGGTTCAATAAGAATCTGTTTTTCCGGAGTCCCGAAAGCTAGCATCACGTCGTTGTGGACATAGAGCCCTAGCGTATGGAACCCCAGGAATAAACTAGCCCAACTTAAGTGAGCTATTATTGCTTCTTTGTGTTCTAACATTCTCGCTAAGACGTTATCTTTATTTTGTTCAGGATCATAATCCCTAATGAAGAATATAGCTCCGTGTGCGAAGGCTCCTGCCATGATAAACCCGGCAATGTATTGATGATGGGTGTATAGCGCGGCTTGAGTCGTATAATCTTGCGCTATGAAGGCATAGGCGGGTAGGGAATACATGTGTTGTGCAACCAACGAAGTGATAACCCCCAAAGCAGCTAAAGCGAGTCCCAATTGGAAATGGAGAGAATTATTGACCGCATCGTAAAGTCCTTTGTGTCCACGGCCCAACTTACCTCCTGGAGGGATATGAGCCTCCAGAATCTCTTTCATACTGTGTCCAATACCAGAGTTAGTTCTGTACGTGTGGCCGGCAATTATAAACACAACGGCAATGGCTAAGTGGTGATGAGCAATATCAGTTAGCCACAAACTTTGAGTCTGTGGATGAAATCCGCCCAAAAAGGTTGGGATAGCTGTTCCTGCCCCTTGAGTGCTATCGAATAAATGGCTACTGGAGTCGGGATTTTGCGCATAAACACTCCACTGACCCGAGAAGAACGGTCCCAATCCCTGAGGATGCGGGGTGGCGGTCAATAAATTACCCCATCTGACATGTCCGCCCCTCGCTTCGGGAATAGCTACGTGAACTAAATGTCCCGACCAAGCCAGGGAACTCACTCCGAAGAGTCCCGAAAGGTGGTGATTGAGCCGGGATTCTGCATTTTTGAACCAAGAAATGCTTGGTTTCCATTTAGGTTGCAGATGTAGCCAGCCAGCTAGTAGGAACGAAGCAGAAATAGCTAGTAAGAAGATAGCTCCAGTATAGAGATCTTGGTTATTGCGTAGACCGATAGTGTACCACCACTGATACACGCCGGAGTAGGCAATATTGACTGGACCCGCAGCCCCTCCTCGGGTGTAGGCTTCGACAGCTGGTTGACCGAAATGAGGATCCCAAATGGCATGAGCAATTGGTCTCACATGTAATGGGTCCCGCACCCATGCTTCGAAATTGCCCTGCCAAGCCACGTGGAACAAATTTCCAGAGGTCCATAGAAAGATGATAGCTAATTGACCAGAATGAGATGCAAATATTTTTTGGTAGAGACGTTCCTCGGTAGTGTCGTCATGACTCTCGAAGTCGTGGGCAGTGGCTATACCAAACCAGATACGACGAGTAGTCGGGTCTTGGGATAGACCCCGGCTGAACTGTGGAAATCTTGTTGATGCCGTAATGTTTCTCAAATCCTCCTAGCCATTATCCCACTGCAATGATTCTCGCCAGGAAGAACGCCCACGTCGTGGCGATTCCACCCAGAAGGTAATGAGTTACCCCCACGGCACGTCCCTGTATAATACTTAGGGCCCTGGGTTGGGTGACGGGGGCAACTCTTAATTTGTTATGAGCCCAAACAATGGATTCAATAAGTTCCTGCCAGTATCCGCGACCACTAAATAAAAACATCAGGCTGAAAGCCCAAACAAAGTGAGCCCCCAGGAATAGAAGACCATACGCAGATAACGAAGAACCATATGATTGAATGACTTGGGAAGCCTGTGCCCACAAGAAATCTCGTAACCATCCATTAATCGTTGTTGAACTTTGTGCGAAGTTTCCCCCAGTGATGTGGTTTACCACCCCCTGCTCGCTTACACCGCCCCAAACATCGGATTGCATTTTCCAGCTGAAGTGAAATATAACTACTGAAATCGAGTTGTACATCCAGAATAACCCTAAGAAAACGTGATCCCAAGCAGATACTTGGCAGGTACCTCCTCGGCCGGGACCGTCGCAGGGGAAACGAAAACCAAGATTTGCTTTGTCGGGTATTAATCGGGAGCTACGCGCAAATAAAACACCTTTCAGTAATATTGATACAGTAACATGAATCGTGAATGCATGGATGTGATGCACCAGAAAATCTGCGGTACCTAATGGAATTGGGGCCATGGCAACTTTGCCAGCTACAGCGACTAAGTCGCCGCCACCCCAGGTTAAGCTAGTACCCGACGCCGCGTTAGGCGCGGTTAATCCGGGAGCCAAGGCGTGGGTATTCTGCACCCACTGAGCAAATATCGGTTGTAATTGAATGGCAGTATCCGAAAACATATCTTGGGGACGCCCCAAGGCACTCATGGTATCATTATGGATATACAGACCGAAGCTATGGAAACCCAGGAAAATGCAGACCCAGTTGAGATGTGAAATTATTGCATCGCGGTGCCGAATAACGCGGTCTAGCAGATTGTTGTATTGGGTAGTTGGATCGTAATCTCTTACCATAAAAATAGCCGCATGTGCAGCTGCGCCAACTACTAAAAACCCCCCTATCCACATGTGATGTGTAAACAAGGAAAGTTGTGTGGCATAATCGGTGGCCAAGTAAGGATACGGGGGCATCGCATACATGTGGTGGGATACAATAATTGTTAAAGAACCTAGCATGGCAAGATTGATTGCTAATTGAGCATGCCACGAACTCGTTAGAATCTCGTAGAGACCTTTGTGGCCTTCACCCGTGAAGGGGCCTTTATGAGCTTCCAAAATTTCTTTTGTGCTATGTCCGATACCCCAGTTGGTTCTGTACATGTGACCAGCTACCAAAAAGAGGACGGCAATGGCTAAATGGTGATGTGCGGTATCAGTCAGCCACAAACCTCCCGTTACTGGATTCAACCCCCCGCGAAAAGTCAAAAAATCTGAATATTCTGACCAATTTAGAGTAAAAAATGGGATCAGTCCTTTCGCAAAACTCGGATATGCCTGGGCTATAAGATCGCGATTGAGAATGAATTCGTGAGGAAGGGGTATTTCTTTGGGGTCAACCCCTGCATCTAATAGTTGGTTAATCGGCAGTGAAACATGGATCTGATGTCCCGCCCACCCTAGAGATCCCAACCCCAATAGACCTGCCAAATGGTGATTTAGCATTGATTCAACGTTTTGGAACCAAGCTAGTTTCGGGGCAGCTTTATGGTAGTGAAACCAACCGGCGAAAAACATTAATCCGGCAAAAATTAAAGCACCCACAGCTGTGCAATAGAGCTGCAACTCATTAGTTATTCCGGAAGCTCGCCAAAGTTGGAAAAATCCAGACGTTATCTGTACACCCTGAAACCCTCCACCTACATCTCCATTGAGTATTTCTTGACCCACTATTGGCCAAACAACCTGGGCACTAGGTTTCACATGAGTGGGATCATTCAGCCATGCCTCATAGTTGGAAAAACGGGCCCCGTGGAAGTACATGCCACTCAACCAAATGAAAATAATGGCTAGCTGACCAAAATGGGCACCAAATATTTTACGGGATATATCCTCTAAATCATTGGTATGGCTGTCGAAGTCGTGGGCATCAGCGTGTAGGTTCCAAATCCATGTGGTGGTACTGGGACCCTTAGCCAAATTTCTCGAGAAATGTCCGGGTTGGGCCCATCTCTCGAAAGAGGTTTTTACGGGATCCTTCTCCACCATAATCTTGACTTCTGGTTCTGGCGAACGAATAGTCATCGGGACTCTCCTCTCTTCGGGCAAGGGATAACAACAACCTACCAACGGAAGATACGAAACTTCCAAGAACTAGAGTTTTTACCAGCATGTAGTAATCTACTCCCTTTTCTGTTGAGTCTGAAACTCGAGCAGCTGCTGTAAAGAAGTTATGCAGGGTAGGCATTTGATGGCATTATTACACGACCCAATAGTGCCTAATGGACTTGATAAGATCGATCCTCCGTTCGATGGGGGGGAGGGGCGGCAAAAAAAAAGCAAGAATTTTTCTCTATTAACTCTATTTGTTAACCTTTTTGTGTCATGCCGCTCTACCCCCCCCCCCCCCCCCACTAATTAATTAAACGAAGAAGAGCGTCCTGTAATTTTTAACCGATTCTGTGCTTCGGTGTAATTATCGGGGGAAGGTGCTATTGCCTGCTTCCAATACTCAGCAGCTTGGTCAAACCAAGCTTCCGAAATCTCCAAATTTCCTTGGTTAATGGCCTGTTCTCCTCGATCAGAATGGGTAGTTTAGTTATCTCCCAACCCCCTCCTTTAGAACCGAACTTGGGGGTTTCCCACCTCATACGGCTCGGACAACTCTGTTACTGGCTTATTGTTCCCTAATCAAGAAATAGGGATTACTTTTGAACTTTGGAGGAACTAAGAATAGTCAGGTTTCTGATTTCATCCGTCTTGGATAAAATTTTTTCCGTACTCCCAGAAACAGGAGGAAAGGAGTAATAACCTCCTTCGGCACTAACTACCCCATCTCAAACTGGATTTTCTTCCTAATTAAAAAAAATTTCTTTTAGGATTTGATACTACACCGTGGTCCGGTACTTATTCTTTTTTCAATCGTCTCTACTACAGAGACAAACTGTATAACTTATTTAATGGACCAATCTCATTGTATCGACCCAGATTTTCAATGACGAATCTTTGCGATGCTTCATCCTTCGATTCAGTCAGTTATCCATGAGACAGTTAGGCTACCTTCCTCTTTCAAACCCGGATTGCTTTAAAAGAGGCCGAATCCCGCAGCTCGAGGCAGCTCCCGTTCGGAAGTATGCTTGGGGGAAGCCCTTTTGTTGGTTGAGTATTTATGAACCAGAGAATCCTGAAGCGCAGGTAGTCGCACGTGGTGACAGATCACAGCCATGTTATTAAAAGCTTGTGGCGGGGAAGAATTCCGCTCCGGTGCTTGAAGGTAGTATTCCAAAGCTCTTGCATGTTTCCCGTTACTTGTATGAGTGAGGCCTATATTATGAAGTATGTAGCTTCGATCATAAGAGTCAATCTCTAAACGCATGGCTTTGTAGTAACTTCATGAAGCTTCTGCATATTCTCCTTCAGATTGGGCCGACATCCGTTACGGTTGCTTATACAAATAAGCCCCGCTTCGAAACCGTACGTGAGGTTCTCAACTCATACGGCTCTTCCCGCTCGATTCGCGGGAGAAGAGAGTAGCACTCGAAATTACCTAATTATTTATACTCTCGATTTGAAATTAAGCGGGGGTTAGTGTTTCGCGAAACCGGTATCTAACCATCCTTCTCGCAAAGGATTTATTTGAGGCGGTTGCGTCATTTCCTTACGGTAACAACAAATCCCTTGGCAATTTATTCGTTCCCAACGTTTCATTTCCCGAGGGATTATTCACTTCAGCAATCTCCGATGATTTTAGGGGTATCCGAGCTGCAAACGGGATGGATGTTTGTCGCCCCAATCGCTATTGGTCGTTACCGCGACTTCGAAGTTCTCGAAAATAGGCGATATCTGTCGAAACCAGAAATTGTCGTAGATTTTGTATTGCCGATTCCTCCATGTAGTGCCCGCCCCCTCCTCGTGCTTACCCATGAAATCACCATGTATTACACATCAAATCATGTATTACACATCAAATTATGGATTTAACCTCTTGCTTACTTTATATCAAAATCCATGGGAAGTGGCAGCCGTAGCTTCCGAGGCTGCATCAATCGTGGATACGCGACCGAAGGGTTCGTTCGGCAATCGAAACACACCCCTAAAAAATGTGGGCTTGTCGAAGCTGTCATTTTATTTTCAATTTTTATTGAAAATTGCTAAATAGCTTGCCTTATCGAATCGCACCATCCCTATAATATGTAGAAGCTTCCCTTTCTCTCTTAGTAGTAGGTAGGATTTGCGATGAAATATCCGCTAGAATTGTGAAAGTTTTGTCGATAAAATTGTCATTTCTTTGAGATCTAGGCGTAATCAATTTCAACTCCTTGTTTTTTTTTGCACCGCACTTGTTACTAGTCCATTAATTTATATTGCGAGGAAGAAGAAGTATCTTAGACGATAATATAAGAAAAGAAGGTGGTAAAGTGACAAATTGCGTTGAATATTTATTTCTTGTTTGACTTGTATTTCGGAAAAAGTTGTTTCCAACTTTCAACTACTACTAACAAGTCACTTGTCATTTCACTACCTAAATCCCTAAAATATGTCAAATAATTGAATTGATAAACCCCAGGAAGGGTGGCTGAGCGGTTTAAAGCGTAGCACCGGAAATGCTAAGTAGATTTCTAGCTACCGAGGGTTCAAATCCCTCCCTTTCCTTTCTCTATTTTTACCTACTCGAGGTTATTTCCCCCTTCCCCACCGGAATCTATCTAAATTGCCGATTTGAAAAAGACGGGCTGGAGTCGGGATTTCAAATTCAGATACTTCGTGTACTAAATTAATTTGCTCAGAAGTAGAATATTTCTACGAAGTAAATTATTACGACTTAATTTTTGCCCCAAAAAAAGAACAAGCTAGATCAAAAAACTTTTGCCATTTCCTAAGTAATCTGCTTATTGAATTTCATCACATTCAAGTCTTTCGCTTAGGTTTCTATTGCTCCAATTTTTCTGATTAATTTTTTCGATTAAATTAATAATTTAATAAATGATAACTAAGCTTTGCGGGAGTAATACTCAACAACTAACAATTCATTTATATTCAAATTGACGGATTCTCGACTGGCGATACGATTAACCAATCCTGTTGGCCTGTTGCCTTCGGATAGAGAAACAGCCAAGTGATCCGGTGGGTTGTCCCCTCCGGGAAACTTACCCCCCAGTGCATTACAGGAAGTTGGTCGATTTCGAACAGTAATAATATCTCTCGGCTTACGGCGATAACTTGGTATATCTACAATACGATTGTTCACTGAAATATGTCTGTGATTAACTAACTGTCTAGCGGCTGGAATCGTGGAAGCCATACCTAAGTGAAAAATCACATTGTCTAGACGCATCTCGAGTAATTGCAGTGGTACCTGGCCCGTTGAACCCTTAGTTTTTCTAGCGATACGCACGTATTTTAGTAGTTAGCGTTCCGTCAATCCATAATTGAAACGTAATCTTTGTTTGGCCTCCAAACGCACGCAAAATTGAGAAATTTTTTTCGAAGCTGATTGATCGGTAGCAACTCGAAATTCTCCCAAGTTGGGTGTTTCACCCTTACCCGTAAACCCCGGTAAATTCTTTAGACGACGTATCAATTTCAGGCGAGGTCCTCGGTAGCGAGACATGGAAACTCCTTTTCTGTAAACGTTTTCTAGTTAGATAAGAAACTTATGGAATCAGCGCGGGGATACTACCTAATTATAGCCGAGTTGGCGAAAAAACTAGAAGTCAGTCAAAATTGATATCTGTGGCAATCATAACATATGAATAGGAACTAACAAATATTCAATTTATTATCAACAATTGAGGAATGAATCGGAGTGAGGTAGGCAAAGGCTATCGGCGATTCGTAATGCCAGATGAAAACGTTATAACATATCCATTTACATAAAAATTTTGTCAGAAAAAAAAATCAAACTGATCAACAAACGTATTGCCTCAAATAGTGCATTCATATATACTTCTATAATAGAAACTCAGCTTTTAAGAAGCAATTAACTCGCCGTTAACAAGTTCAATTCCACACATTTCTCTATTTAAGACATGGTAGCAAAAAGAAAAGTTTTTTTTCTTCCTCGCTAGTTAAAAGCTTACTAGATACGAGAGAAGTGTGTAGACAAAATATCGTCAACCTAGGCTAGGCAGATTAGTAGTTGTAGGCACGCCAAAAGTTTTCATACAGCTACAATTTCGTGGTTATCTATTTATTCCTGTCAGTTCGTTGGGGCCTAAAGGGTGGGGATATGGCGGAATGGTAGACGCAGCGGACTCAAGCAGATTGAGCCTGGGTATGGAGACATATCAAGTGGCAGCCCCCAGATTCAGGGAAACCTGGGACCATTTATCGGGCAATCCTGAGCCAAATCTTTGATTAATCAAATGAATTTCGGACGATGAGACGAGATAGGTACAGAGACTCGATGGGGGCCATTCGAACGAGCGATTTGTTAGTTACTAGTTCTCGGAATAACTGAATATAGAACTATTCTGTTTGATTAACTGCATGAGGTAAATTGTATAGGTATAAGACTGAGACTTAGTAAAGAAATAAATTTTTACTTCTTTTGTTTGAACTTGGACGTAAATCCCTCGGTTTGGGGAAGCATTCAGTCACAAAATCACGATAATTTATTCTTCATTCCTTAGTAATAAAACACTAGTAATAAAACACTAAGGAGACTCTCTTTACTACAAGCTAATCCACATATTTATATCCTATATATTGTAGGATCCCACCTCATTTCGATAAAAACTGTTAAACAAGCGAGCCGGTAACGAGAAACGATACTTTCGTGAATGGAGGTAGAGTCCCATTCTACGCACCTAGTTAGGAATAAGAAGTAGCAGCGCAAGTTGCAGTAGAACGAAAATCCGTTGGTTTTTCAGGACCGTGAGGGTTCGACTCCCTCTATCCCCAACGAGACAATTTAGTTAACCCATTTTCAGGTTGTTTGGATCCACATAATTTGTTCAGAAACAAAATACGGAAACCACTTTAACCTTTTCTGTGTGGTCTTTTGAAAACGATTTGCAAGTGAGCCATTCAGGCTTTTAATATGCATGAATGGCTCAACCTATCCCTCCCCCCCATAATTTATTGACTACAAGCGATATTGTATTAAACATCTCGATAGAAGCGAGATCAACGATTTGACTAGGTGAAAAACTAGAGTTGAAAAATATACTTAACTGGTTTCTATTCTAATTAACTTCTATCCGTAAATGATTTGGCCGAGATAGCCGAGATAGCTCAGTCGGTAGAGCAGAGGACTGAAAATCCTCGTGTCACCAGTTCAAATCTGGTTCTTGGCATATAAATGGTTTAGGAGATAGGCCAAACCAGGTTTTGTATTACACAGAATCAACCCTGAAGAAGCTGTATCTTAGAAACTGGGCGGGTCATTTGCATTTGGGAGCTCTGCTTGGTAGCCGTAGATAGCTTCGATAAAAATTAGCCGGTAAGGACGGTTTGGGAGATAAGTTTCTACTTCAGGTGAGGCCAGTTTTCTATTTTTACTTCATACGATTTAGTAGGCATCCTGCAACTCATAGAAGTTGGGTACGACGTAATCCTTACGTAGGGGCCACCCTACCCAACTTTCAGGCATCAGTATACGCCTAAGGTGCGGATGACCCTGATGTATTATTCCCAACATATCATAGGATTCGCGTTCTTGGAGATCGGAACTTTTCCAAACCCAGTAAACCGAAGGTATTCTAGGGTTTTCTCTCGGAACAAAGATTTTTATACACACTTCCTCGGGTTGATCCGGCTGATCCCGCATCTGTGTCAGATGATATACACTGACTAGAGATCCTCCTGGCGTCGAGTCGTAGGCACATTGGGAACGCAGGTAGTTGAAACCGTAAGCATATGGAGCGACAGCTACAGACAACCACTCCTCCGACTTGACTTGTAAAGTCTCGACACCCCTATAATCATAACCCAAGGGTCGGTGGAAAAACTTATGTCTAGTTGACCAAGCGGATAAGCGACCCCGCGTCTCGATATTGAATTTACCTTCATTGATAGCGTTCATATTGGTTGATACCTATTTCTTCTCCTCACTCATTTATGAAATGAAATCTAGTTATTTCTCTACTTTTCATATTTATTTTTCAGATTTATCTTTAAGCTTTTGAAAGTTTTCTGAAAAACTATTTAATAACAATTTCGTATCACAATTAGTTAATTCTTGATTGTATTCACCTATATGGATGCTAGGTACAAAGCGAAATCGATGATTTAGACTGGGGTATTTCGTTCGGGTGGGACAGGAAGCCCGATCTACAGAACTTCCCCTAGCAATTCTCTTACGTAGTTTTGTTACGGCATCAATAATAGCTTCGGGTTTGGGTGGGCAACCCGGCAAATAAATATCGACGGGAATTGATTTGTCTACCCCGCGAACGGTACTGTAGGAATCTGTGCTAAACATGCCCCCCGTAATGGTGCAAGCTCCCATAGCGATTACATACTTCGGATCAGGCATTTGCTCGTAGAGTCTTACTAGGGACGGGGCCATTTTCATGGTTACAGTACCGGCGGTGACAACTAGGTCTGCCTGCCTAGGACTGGATCTGGGTACTAGACCGTACCGGTCAAAATCAAATCGTGAACCAATTAGGGAAGCGAATTCAATGAAGCAGCAGCTGGTGCCATATAGAAGTGGCCACAAACTGGAAAGTCTGGACCAGTTGGAGAAATCACTGATATTAGCTAAAATAATTGAATTTGACACAACCCATTCAGGGAGCGGAGGCTCAACCGAATTGAGGGGGATACCTACACCGCGGGGTTCGACTCCCTCTCTGCCGCTTCCAACCGAATATTTGGAAGTTGACACCATTCCGATGCTCCTTTTCGCCATGCGTGAATCAAACCAATTACTAGTATAAAAATGAAAATGATCACTTCGATGAAAGCAAATAGTCCCAATTCCCTGAAAGATACAGCCCAGGGATAAAGAAATACAGTTTCGACGTCGAAGACCGTGAAAACCAAAGCAAACATATAATAACGTATTTGAAATCGAATCCAAGTATTTCCTTTCGGTTCAATGCCTGATTCGTAACTTGTTAACTTTTCTGGCCCTTCCCGAGTGGGAGCAACAAATCTGGAAATCGAAGAAGCTAAGTAGGGAATAGATATAGATACCAGCAGGAAAATCCAGAAGGACTCATATTGGTGGAGCGAAAACATTTGCATATTTCTTTCGCCTCAATTTTTTTTTTTTTGAATTTAGTTGATAAATTTGGAACTAGATGAAATGGTGTCGAACTGGGGCAGGCCGATTGGCAAGCAATCGTTGTCTCGCCATACCGTAGGAGGTTTAGCACGTAAAACCTCTTCAGGGAAGTTAATTAAACTTTTAGTTTGATTATACTGGCAGTTACCCTATCAATAAGAGAGGGTGAAAAAGAAAAAGCGTTAGTCTTCTATTTTTGAAAGTGGAGATGTCGCATCTATAGTAGAAAAATCGAGTGATTTTCAAACCTCAACAATTCTCTTGTGCATTCTACTTCATACTTTTCAGACCCAGTTATTGACTAACTGCGTCAAAGAACTGACGTATCTTTTCTCCTGAAGAGGAGAAAATGAGATTAGTAATTTAGATGTGATAATATAATCATTTAAGTAGACAACTCAGATTGGGTAGGTATATGGTATGTCAGCAACCTCCTATTCCTTCTCGGTTTCAAGTTAGGACTATACGGATTCGAACCATAGACACTCTCGATCATGCAGATCAGAATATGGAAAAAACTTTCCCGAACTGCTTGGCGAACCCAACATGCCGCTTCTATAGTATAGGGCTCTCTCACCAGCTGCTCCCCAATTTAGTTGGAAAAAACAGACAATTACTGATGCACCAACCTCGTTTTTAGTCGGAAAAACAGAGGGGGGTTCCATACGCCCAAGCTATTTTTTGCAAAAAGTTTTTTGAGAAACTCCATAAGTGAAAATTAACTGAATCAAACAATTCCGAAGTATCTTGAAAAGCTTACTAACATTGCGTTGACACAGGTTTGATTTTGAGGATACAGGTCCGCCTCGCAATATCAAATATTCCCTGTCGCTTTGAAGGAGTATACGAGACTCTCTACACCTGAAGGTTCGCGAGACGAAGAAGAGATCTGGCCCGGGGTCTTCGCCTCGTCCCCACCAAATTATAGCATTGGATAAACCAATTACTAATTATATCAACTTTTAGGAGTTGACTTCCTTTGGTCAACCTATCTGTCATGCCACCGTCCCTTTGTACCCCTCATTGTGAGTTGGACAAAGAATTATCATGCAGAGTTTTGCACGAGTCGTTGATTTTCGACGAATCTTCTCAATAGAAGACATCGGCGCACGTGTAAACGAGGCGCTCCACCGCTGAGCTATAGCCCTTGATACATCCGATCATATATAAAAGAATTTCATCAGTATCAATTAATTTCTGTCAAGTCAACAAATCAATTTGAAAAAAAAAAAAAATATCTCTATCTATACATAGATGGCATCAAATACTTATTAAATGGTGAAACATGCAGTTGCGTATAGCTACTTCTTAGGGTATAGTGAAAATACGGATATATGTGATATGCCAGTCACACACCTGGGTAAGAAGTGACATAGGATAAACTAAATTACTGGCGGCCTACTTGACTCAGCGGTTAGAGTATCGCTTTCATACGGCGAGAGTCATTGGTTCGAATCCAATAGTAGGTAAAACCTACTAGATACCACTGATGATTAAATCAGTGGTATCTGATAAGTTTTACTGTATATGAGACACATCAAGGGTTTCTGTGCGTACCGCAAGTACCGCAAATGGGATTATCATCAGACTATTCACTTAGCCCTTTCGGTCGCATAAGAAGGTGCGTTAAGCAACATTTGAGGCTTCTAGCCTGGCCTTTGCTCTTTTGAAGGCCAAGTTAGCTTCTATTACTCGTTTCTTGCCTCCTGCTTTAGCTGAGTCAGCTTGAGCCGTCTGAAAGGTTCTTCGAGCTTCGTCGGGATCAATTTCGGCAGCTCTCTCCGCTTCGTTTACTAATATTGTCACCTGATTATTATCTATCATGGCAAAGCCGCCCATCGGTGCCATTGCAGACCACTGCCCATCATGACGTATTTTTGAAACTCCCATATCCAAAGCTGTAAGGAGTGGAGCATGGTTGGGTAATATACCAATCTGACCACTACTAGTGGATGGAACAATTTCCCAAACCTCGGAATTCCACACTATTCGATTAGGAGCCATAACGCGGAGATTCAAAGCCATCTCTTTTATTGACCCTCCACTTGTAAAGCCACAGCTTTTGCGGCAGCTTCGTCGATATTGCCAACCAAATAAAAAGCTTGTTCGGGAAGATTATCCAACTCTCCAGAAAGAATCATTTGAAATCCCTTAATGGTTTCCGATAAACTGACGTATTTACCCGGAGATCCGGTGAAAACTTCCGCTACAAAAAAAGGTTGCGACAAGAAACGTTCTATTTTTCTAGCCCTAGCTACCGTCAGGCGATCTTCTTCGGATAACTCGTCTAGTCCAAGAATAGCTATAATATCTTGAAGTTCTTTGTAACGTTGCAAAGTCTGCTTAACTCCCTGTGCTGTGTCGTAGTGCTCCTCACCCGCAATCCAAGGCTGCAACATAGTCGAGGTCGAATCCAGCGGGTCTACAGCTGGATAAATACCCTTTGCCGCTAATCCCCTTGAAAGCACGGTAGTGGCGTCTAAGTGTGCAGATGTCGTGGCAGGAGCCGGGTCAGTCAAATCATCCGCAGGTACGTAAACAGCTTGAATGGAAGTTATTGATCCCTCCTTAGTGGAAGTAATTCTTTCCTGTAATGATCCCATTTCTGTACCAAGGGTCGGTTGATAACCCACGGCAGAAGGCATCCTACCCAGTAACGCCGAGACCTCCGATCCCGCCTGGACAAAGCGAAAAATATTGTCAATAAATAGCAGTACATCTTGTTTGTTAACGTCTCGGAAGTATTCTGCCATTGTCGGAGCGGTTGAGCCAACTCTCATACGAGCTCCCGGTGGTTCATTCATCTGACCATAAACCAAAGCTACTTTCGATTCCGAAATATTTTGTTCATTAATAACTTTTGATTCTTTCATTTCCATGTAAAGGTCATTACCTTCACGTGTACGTTCTCCTACCCCGCCAGATACGGATACACCTCCATGAGCTTTCGCAATATTATTGATTGATTCCGTAATAAGAACCGTCTTTCCAACTCCAGCCCCACCAAGTAAACCGATTTTTCCGCCTCTCCGGTACGGAGCCGAAAGATCCACAACCTTTATACCCGTTTCAAAAATTGATAATTTGGTATCCAATTGGGTAAATGCTGGGGCGGGCCTGTGAATTGGAAATGTCGCACTACTTCGCACGGGACCCAAATTATCTACGGGTTCACCGAGGACGTTAGATATTCGGCCGAGAGTAGTTTCACCAACGGGAACACTGAGGGGGGCTCCCGTATCGACAGCACCCATACCTCTCGTCAAACCGTCTGTGGCACTCATAGCTACGGCTCTCACCTCATTATTACCTAATAATTGTTGAACCTCGCAAGTAACATTAATCTGCTGACCTGCTGGATTTTGTCCCTTGACTATTAATGAGTTGTAGATATTGGGCATCTCCCCCGGGGAGAAAGCCACATCCGACACTGGTCCAATGATCTGAGTGATGTAGCCCACATTTTTTTCCACCAATTCAGAAATTTCGAAGGAGAGAGAACTGGTTTTCATAACTATACTACTTCGGTGTATTATCTTTATTTGATTACTGAATCGATAGAAATATTTTGTATTTTATCGTCGAGTGGTCGATAGCGGAGAAGAGGTCATCCGTTCCCTTCCTACCCACTGCCCCTTATTTCAATTTGTTTCGCAAATGTAGCTATAGGTAAATGGATGGGATGGGGGGGGGTAAACCGCACTGCGAATAAAGCAGACTCTTTCTTTTGCTTCGTATACGATCAAGAGACTGCTAAAATCGATCTGTGCTCTATCCATTGAATTTTCATTGTTAGGATGCGCGTTCTATTCTGTTCCAAACAAGATTGACCACCAAAAACGAGGGGTTGGTAATTATTTGGTTCGTATTCTACTGACTAGTCTAACCACGAAGATATTCCCGAGTCAATGTATTGGGATGAGGCAGAATGCTGCTTCCTAAGCAGTTTTTGCAAGAAAACAGATTGATTAGTTGCACCCCGCGCGAGACGCGGTATAAAATGATAATGTTCCATGCCTGAGATGGAATTTTGACAGGTATAAGTATCGCGCGCGGGTTGAACTATATTTACTTCGCGTTTCATATTGAAATATTCTACCTATGCCGAGCAGATCTAATCTTTGCAAGATTTACTAATTTAGTCATAGGGAGGAACAAACCCATGTCACCACAAACGGAGACTAAAGCAGGTGTTGGATTCAAAGCTGGTGTCAAAGATTATCGATTGACCTATTACACCCCCGAATACAAGACCAAAGATACCGATATCTTAGCAGCCTTCAGAATGACCCCACAACCCGGAGTACCGGCTGAGGAAGCCGGAGCTGCGGTAGCTGCGGAATCCTCAACGGGTACGTGGACCACTGTATGGACAGATGGGTTGACCAGTCTTGACCGTTACAAGGGCCGATGCTACGACATCGAACCTGTCGCCGGGGAAGAAAACCAATATATCGCGTATGTAGCTTATCCTTTGGATCTATTCGAAGAAGGTTCCGTCACTAATTTGTTTACCTCTATCGTAGGTAATGTTTTTGGATTTAAGGCTCTACGCGCTTTACGCCTGGAAGACCTTCGAATTCCTCCTGCTTATTCTAAAACTTTCATTGGACCGCCTCATGGTATTCAGGTCGAAAGGGATAAACTGAACAAATATGGACGTCCTTTATTGGGATGTACAATCAAGCCAAAATTAGGTCTGTCTGCTAAAAATTATGGTAGAGCCGTCTACGAATGCCTTCGCGGTGGACTTGATTTCACAAAAGATGATGAAAATGTGAATTCTCAGCCATTCATGCGTTGGAGAGATCGCTTTCTATTCGTAGCAGAAGCTCTCTTCAAATCCCAGGCTGAAACAGGAGAAATCAAAGGGCATTACTTAAATGCTACTGCAGGTACGTGTGAGGAAATGTTGAAGAGAGCTGTTTTCGCTAGAGAGTTGGGTGCACCAATTGTCATGCATGACTACCTGACCGGAGGGTTTACCGCAAATACCAGCTTAGCTTTTTACCGTAGAGACAATGGGCTGCTTCTTCATATTCACCGTGCGATGCATGCTGTGATCGATAGGCAACGAAATCACGGTATACATTTTCGTGTATTGGCCAAAGCATTACGCATGTCCGGTGGGGATCATATACACGCCGGAACTGTAGTAGGTAAACTAGAGGGCGAGCGAGAAGTAACCCTGGGTTTCGTCGATTTACTTCGCGACGATTACATTGAAAAAGATCGTAGTCGTGGTATCTATTTCACACAAGATTGGGTATCTATGCCGGGTGTACTCCCCGTAGCTTCGGGGGGTATCCACGTCTGGCACATGCCTGCTCTAACCGAAATCTTCGGGGACGACTCCGTATTACAGTTCGGTGGAGGAACCTTGGGACATCCTTGGGGAAACGCACCTGGTGCGGTAGCCAACCGAGTCGCATTAGAAGCTTGCGTACAGGCTCGTAATGAGGGTCGCGACCTCGCTCGTGAAGGTAATGAAATTATTCGCGAAGCTTGTAAGTGGAGTCCAGAATTGGCTGCCGCATGCGAGATATGGAAAGCAATCAAATTCGAATTTGATACAATTGATACGTTGTAAATGGAGTAAATAGATTGGAATTTTGGTAGCTAGTTGCTACTGGCATCCGTTCCAAAACAGTTGCGAGACATACCAGGAGTATCGGGAAGGAGTTAATCTCCCCCATACTCCTAATATAACTAGCGCGATACCGTAGTAAGGTTGGTTAATTAATGATGGAAACTAGGAAACACATAGTCTCGAAATGTGAATCCGGGGGTTCGAATCCCTACCAACTCGTATTGAGAAATTACGAGATGTAAATGAGTAGTCTGAAGTTAAATCCAATGTTTCATGTTTATTTAAAATATCTTCATCTTGTTTAGTTTCATAGCATATTGTCTCGTTTGTTTCGTTGGATAATAGAAATCGAACACTTACAATACGATTGATTCGATAGATAACTAGTCAATTAATAATTATTTATTGGATCCCCGAGCTTGGATTTGGTCCCAATTTGTCTATACTTAGAGAGAAATAGTTCGCTATATCATGAGAAATTTATTTGAAATTTATTTCTTCCACGAGCTAAATAGAAACAACAGATGAGGAGATTCTTACGTCTGTAACAAATTGGTTTGAAGATAAGCGCAAATTTGGTGGATTGATTGGAGCTTTTCCCGAAGAAGCTACCAGAGGCTCTATTTCAAATGAAAAAGAAAGAGAGAAGCGGATAAGTGTTAACACGAATAGAGGATTATGGGCTCGACGCGATAACTGCGGAAACATGCTTTATGTAAAATTTTTGAAACAGAATAGAAGTGTTTGTGAAGAACGTGGTTATCATCTTTCAATGAATAGTATGGAAAGGATCGAACTTTTGATTGATCGTAACACATGGATTCCCATGGATGAAGACATGACTACAAAAGATGTTTTAGATTTCTCCGACGAGGATTCTCACCAAAATCGTGTAGCCATTTCTCAAGAAAAAACGGGTTTAACCGACGCTATTCAAACAGGTATGGGATATTTAGATGGAACACTTATTGCACTTGGTGTTATGGACTTCCATTTCATGGGAGGAAGTATGGGATCCGTTGTGGGTGAAAAGATTACTCGTCTAGTTGAATATGCCACGGATAAGTCTTCGCCATTAGTCTTAATTCGTGCTTCTGGGGGAGCGCGTACGCAAGAAGGAACGTTGAGCTTGATGCAAATGGCTAAAATTTCTTCCGTCTTACAAATTCATCAAGTTCGAAAAAAATTACTTTATGTATCGATTCTTACCTATCCAACCACGGGGGGTGTTACCGCCAGTTTTGGCATGTTGGGGGATATAACTATTGCCGAGTCCAAAGCGTATACAGCATTTGCTGGTAAAAGGGTAATTGAATAAACATCGCGTCAAAAGATACCTGAGGGCTTTCAAGCAGCTGAGTCTTTATTTGATAATGGGCTACTTGATTCGATCGTTCCACGTAATCTCTTGAAAGGCGTTTCGGGTGAAATATCTGAACTTCATTCATCAGCTCCTTATAAAAAAAATTGAATTTGTTCCGAATTTTTTTTTTTACTTCTGAATCGGTCACGTCTTACCCCCCCCTCCCCCTTACCAATAGATAGAAAAACTATTGCCATCTCCGTCTTATTTTTGTACAACAATAAGTTTGTTGGATCTTCTGGTTTTCGCGTACTTGCACCCTCCCTGATAGACCCCAAAAAAGAAAAATCCAAATTAGATTACTCTACTGGAAGCCTGGAAACCCCTTTTCTTTATGGAACAAAAGGAATATCATTAGATATTAGAAAGAAGAACGAAACAGAGATATATGATTATATAAATAGATTTCTTCTTTTCTTTATTGTAGTTGAGGTAATTTCATCATGGCAGCATCTTATCTACCCTCTATTTTTGTACCCCTAGTCGGTTTGGTGTTTCCAGCAGTTACAATGGCTATCTCATTTCCATATATCGAGCGGGATGAAATCCTCTAACTTCTTTTTATTTCCTGCAGATGGAGTAAGCTGCTCGGTGACTTTCTGATATCAACTGAATTTGAAATCTAGTCTGAATGACTACTTAATAGAGATGAATTCCCTTTTTCTTGGCGGCGGTTATCTTATCCCTGTTTAAGTCCCCAATAATCTCAGGAATGTCGACCTAATCAATCTATGTCTCATTATCATTTCATATAAAAATGAGATATAGATTGATTTTTTGTTAACAAATGTGTTACTTGTAGGTAACTACCCTATATAATTGAACTCCATTTCAGTACTTTTAGATAGAGATATATCAAAAATAAGCGGAAGTAATGGACTGTAGAAAAAATAGGGAAAGTGAGTTTGATGATAAAATGACTAATCCATTTATTATGCAATCTGTGAGGAAATAGTAATGAATTGCCGTTCCAAATGGATCCAAGTAGATTTTATAAAAGGTTCCCGTACAATTGCGAATTTATGTTGGGCCTGTATCCTTGTCTGTGGTGCAACGGGTTTTCTACTAGTGGGATTTTCTAGCTGCGTCGGCGAAGATCTGATCCCCGGACTTTCATCCGAACACATCGTTTTTATTCCACAAGGTATTGTAATGTGTTTCTACGGGATTGCAGGCCTCTTTCTCGGGCTGTATTTATGGTGTACTGCGTTTCGGAACGTGGGGGGCGGATACAATTTGTTTGATAAACGAGAAGGATTCCTTTCTCTCTTTCGGTGGGGCTTTCCCGGAACTAATCGCCGCATCTGCATTCGACTCGTACTGAAAGATGTAGAAGCGGTTGGATTGGGAAGTAGGGAAGGCTTTTACCCGCGTCGGATTCTTTACCTGAAAGTGAGGGGTCGTCAAAATATTCCACTAACTAGGATCGGTGAAAGTTTAACCTTAGGAGATATGGAAGAAAAAGCCGCCGAACCTGCTCGTTTCCCGCGTGTATCGATTGAAGGTTTTTAAAATTTACTGAATTTCAGAACTAGATGATTTACAAAGGAATGTAAGGCTACTGGAGCGACGAGAAAATAAATTCGAGGGGGAGGGGTTCAAGGAAGAAATAGCCTAATTACAACAATGTAACCGATTAGTCTAATACTTCGTTTATTCCTCTTTCCTGATTGATAGATAGTTTAATATATGCGATTACATTGCTGGAAACAAAAAATTATTCGATGGTTTCTTAGTACTCCACATCGTTCCTCGGATAGAGCTTATGAGGCTAGTAAGCGACTACAGTCCGACTCCCCACTTTTTGTGCGGGTAGAGTTATCCCCTTCGACACCGGGAAATTTGTTGCGGGCCACGGCAGCGCCCACAGATATGGCATCCAGTAAATCTAGATATCTAATATATTGTAGTCTCTTAGAGCACAGATTTAGTATATCTCTTCTGGGAATGCGGAGAGACCTGAGACTTCTCTTTGGGACAAAACTCCTCCGATTGCCTCCGCCTGGGTGTCATCGCGCAAACAATTCTTTGATAAAAAATTGCTTGAATATTTTTTTACCGAACCTTCCAGATATTCTTATTTTCCGAGATATATCTTCAAACTCTTGCCGAAATTGTTACATGAATGGTGAAACAGTCGACAGACGTAGAAAGTTTGTTGGCCTCGCAGAAGATAAATTGAAAAATGATTTTCCCTCTCGCATCCCTTACAAGTTGAATAATATAGAAGAAATAAATAGGAAATTAGCTTGGATTGAAGCGACTTCAAATGAGTTCGATGCTAGAAGAGCACGTTGTTCCATAACCCCCCCCCCATTTCAAACCACCAAAAAAGTGATTGGAAAATCATTTAATTATGAATCAACAAAATTTCCGTCGGCCTATGAGTCAATTAATTTGGTGCCTCGTTCTGTAACTCGAACCCTATCCAGGTTCGGGGCGGAATTGACAAATCAATCAAGTGTGTTGGTACATAATGATTTTGACTTAACTAGAAACCAAGCATTAGTTTCCCTTAAATATGTTGGGTGTTTCCTGCTTCTCCCTCTCACGATTCCAATCAGTTTAAGAAATTGGTTTCTAGAGTCTTGGATTAGGGGTTGGTGGAACATCACTCAAACTCAAGTATTTATCAACCCCCTTCAGGAAGAAAAGGCTCTGAAGCAGCTTCGGGAAGCAGAAGCATTGCTTTGGTTAAATGACGCGACTGAACATTTGGTAGATACGCAGTTGCAAAATTTTGATGCAAATGCATATGATGAGACTACTCAGTTGGCAACAATGTATAACGAACTCAATATTCAGCTACTGCTGCAACTAGTAACCGATGTAATTAGTATCGCCATCCCAACTTTATTGTTTATAACGGGTCGAAAGAGACTTGCAGTTCTAAATTCCCGGATTCAGGAGTCATTTTATAGCTTGAATGACACAATGAAGGCGTTTTCCACTCCTTTACTAACTGATTTATGTGTAGGGTTCCACTCGCCCCATGGTTGGGAAATAGTCATAGGCTCCCTCTTCGAACATTTTGGCTTAATCCCCAATAAATATGTAATTTCTCGCCTCGTCTCAACTTTCCCAGTTATTTTAGATACGGTATCCAAATATTGGATTTTCCGTCACTTGAATCGCACATCTCCCTCAATTGTAGCAACTTATCACACAATGAGTGGGTGATAACCACTTCTTTTCCAAATTTGCATCTAGCAGGCTAGACCAGTTCATTCTTTTGGGTTATTTGCAACCCCCCTCGTTTGTCATCTGCTAATAATGATCGAATATACAAGGAGAAAGAATTAGAACAAGAAGAATTTATTTGCTACCAAGCGGTGTCAACAAGTAACCCGTTTGTACAAAGACTTGATACTAATCATCAATCTATGCAAAGAAGAATTATGAATAACTGGATGAGAAAGTGTTGGATTCCGTCACTTGCACTTGCGGTATCGATCGGTTTCGGCGAATTAAACTGTCCATCTGTATCAAACGCATATCCGATTCTTGCGCAACAGAATTATGAAAATCCTCGAGAAGCTACGGGTCGTATTGTGTGTGCCAATTGCCACCTAGCCAAGAAACCTGTGGATCTTGAGGCCCCGCAATCTGTTCTTCCCGATACTGTATTTGAAGCAGTTGTTAAGATTCCCTATGATACGTAGATAAAATAAGTACTTGCAAACGGCAAAAAGGGGGGATTAAATGTCGGCGCCGTCCTCATTCTACCAGAAGGATTTGAATTGGCTCCCTCTAATCGCATTCCAGCGGAAATGAAAGAGAAGTTAGGAAAATTGTCATTTCAAAGTTACCGTCCCGGCAAGGAAAATGTAATCGTTGTAGGACCAGTGCCCGGCAAATTATACAATGAAATCACATTTCCAATCCTCTCACCAGACCCTGGTACTAACAGGGAAGCTCATTTTCTGAAATATCCCATTTATGTCGGAGGGAATAGAGGGAGGGGACAACTCTACCCAGATGGGAGCAGAAGCAACAACACGGTCTACACCGCTTCAGTAACGGGAAAAGTAAAGAGGGTCGTTCGTAAAGAGGGAAGGGGTGGATATGAAATCACTATTGAAGAGTCATCCGGGAATCGTGAAGCAACGGATACTGTCCCTCCCGGTCTCGAACTCATTGTTTCAGAAGGTGAGTTCGTTAAGTCCGATCAGCCATTGACTAATAACCCCAATGTTGGGGGATTCGGTCAAGGGGAAGTCGAAATCGTACTCCAGGATCCGCTGCGTATTCGAGGTCTTATAGCTTTTTTTGCATCGGTTGTCTTAGCACAGATTTTTCTCGTGCTTAAGAAAAAACAGTTTGAAAAGGTGCAGTTGGCAGAAATGAATTTCTGATTGCCTACCCCTTTTTCTGGTTATCCCTCTCGTGGCTAGATAATCCCATTGATAGTGGCGTGTGGAAAAAAAAACTTCACTTGTCTGTTCTTTTTCCTAGTCAATAGTTTGGTAGCCACAAAGATAGTGTTGATTGCGTCAACTTGGATAATGTTGGTGGTGTCAACGGCGTCGACACCACCAACATTATCCATATGTCTTCTCCGATGCAATCAGTTTACTTATTTATCGCCCAGTCTCCCGGTTTGACTCCGTCAAGTCTAAACTGGGGCACAAAAGATGCAATGTCGAGTGGGGAAGGGGAAAAAATAGGTGGAGATGGAAGAGAAAAAAAATCCACTTTATAATTTGACAAACTAAAAATTGTACTCGAAAGCTTAATGATTGATCCGATTATGTTCAACTAGTTTCCCCCCCAGGCTGAAACACCTCTTTCTTACATTTAAGATTATATGATTACAAAAGGTGTATAAATAATTGTTCGTTCTAATTATCACAGTCAGTCTCGATCGATTCTTTAGACAGAAAAGAATCGATCGACCCATCTACCTGAAAAATGCATCGTAGAGCTAGCCTCTAGCTAACTAAATAGAGATATATTGAATTCAACTGCTTTTTTCTCCTCCTTTTTCAAGTAAAAGGAGAAGAAAAAATGGATAATTCGCTTTTGAAATTCGGCAAAATTTTATATATCAATTGGTAGTCATTATCGAGGAGACGACCCCAACCCCGAGTAAGCTCCGTAAGGGAATACGCCTAACGAACCTATCACAAGTGTACCGGCTACAGTACCCACCAACCACAGGGGAATCCTTCCAGTGGTATTTGCCATCCGCGCCACCTCCTTACCCTCTACTTCCTCGGTTTTATCATCTGGTCCCGACTCGAGACATGAACAGTCACAAATAATTAGGATCTCGATCGTTTTCGGACAATTCTTTTTAATTTCTAATTGAAAAAGTAATTAGAAAATGGAACGGCAAGTACGAAAATCAGTAATAATCCCCGGTAAAGGCTTGTACGATTCGATTCTACACTCTGTTTATTTGGATTCGGTTGTGTCGTAGATTCGGAGCTCACTGAAAACTATCTTTGAATGAATTGCATAGCTGATATGGACCCCAAGAAGAAAACTGTCGGTACAGCTAAGCCGTGAACGGCTAACCATCTAACAGTGAAAATTGGATACGTTTTATCTAAAGCCATTGGTATTGGTTTCTCCTAGAAGAATTTGGTGAATGCGTCGACCTGTTCTAGCGAATCGAAACGGCCAGTAACTAAGGGAACTTCCTGTCGGCTCTCTGAGAAATATTCGTTTGGGCGGGGGCTTCCAAAAACATCGTAAGCTAAACCTGTACTGACAGACAGCCAGCCTGCAATAAACGGGGAGGGTATAGTAATGCTGTGGATGACCCAGTATCGAATACTAGTAATGATGTCAGCGAAGGGGCGTTCTCCTGTATTCCCAGACATGTTCAGCTCCGTATCTATATCTATCTTGTAATACTAAAAGGGATTGCTTCCCGAATAAGAAAAGGAGGTAAAAGATGTGAAATTTACCAGTAAACCTTCTCGAACGGGACCTGAACCAAATTAGGATGTCACCTCTATACCCAAGGTATATCCGAAATATACTGGTTCAGTATAGCTAGCCCACCTTTGTGGCGGCAAGGTTACTCGCTCCTCACAAGTGAGGTGTTCGATACTTTTGAAATTTCCGGTAGTGGTTACCTATACCTAGACCAAACTGACTAGAAAGTCTTGACCGGCCTCGGCTTCGGAACCATACGATGGTTCGTGGGCGCAGGGGTCTTACCTCTCCCATTGTTCCATTTCCCAGCTTGCCTTCGTCTCTCGGCGTGTCCATACAATTAATGACTTCAACTAGGCCTACGCATATTAGCCCTAGGCCGAGGAGATAGCCACTCCAGAGGGATTGGAGGTAGTTATCAAAGACTTAATTTAGCAATTCTTAAGCGATTAATTGACGGTTTAGAGGTACTACGTAGTTGCCTACCTCATAGATTAAATAAATGAGACATAATTGTACCGAATAAACTAAATCAATAGATTTGGATCACCTAATAAAACTTACTAATTAATCCCGACTTAGCAAATTTGAGTAAACAACTTTGATTCCGTAATTTCGGGTGATAAACTACTCGAAGAAATCGTATACTAACCCATCTGCCAGATAATTTGGTATTCAAATTTATGCTCACCCTATTAAGCTACTTTGCCTTCCTAACGTCTGTATTAACTTTAACTTTAGCTTTATTTGTTGGATTGAACAAGATTCAGATTCTGTGATTTAGTATTATCATATGGAACCTAGATGGAGGGGTGAAAATACAGGAAAGGGGGTCCCACCGTCACCTACTAATTCGTCGTACTTACCAAATACTATTTGGTTGATGCATAAATCAACTTTGGTAAGTATTTAAATCAGGTATTTATAAACTAGAATGGTTGAAGCATCACTATCGGGAATTGTGTCGGGTTCGATTCCAATAACCCTAGCTGGATTATTTGTAACTGCATACCCACAATATCGACGCGGCGATCAATTAGATATTCGCTAGAATTGAATAATTGTGGCATCTTCATCTTAAACAAGATGTTGGTTTAGAAAAAAGATGGAAAATGATTCATTTGAAAATTATTTTTTCTATCTAATTATTTCTAGGATTTGTCTGAAAATAGTTATTGATTTATCCAAGAAACAGACGGGGGAGGGACTGCTTCGTCGACGACACATTTGTCGTCTCCGGTTTCTAGGTATTTCGTATTTGACACGTATTATTTGTACTAAATAATCCTTGGGTAAACGGTAGTAAGCACGCCCTGTAGGATTCGAACCTACGACATCGGGTTTTGGAGACCCGCGTTCTACCGGACTGAACTAAAGGCGCCTTCTCTTTCGTAGTTATTCCCATATTCAAAAGAATATAAAAATGGGGCAGCTTCCTTCCTCGCGGAGTGAGGAGGAAGCAAAAGTTAAAAATCTTTTGTTATTTCGTAATAAAAGAAGGAAGAGAGACAGAAATCAATTTGTTGAGACGAGAAGTCCTACCCCCGAAGCTTGGCGCGTGGATCAGAAATAGGGATGACGGGATTTGAACCTGCGACATTTTGTACCCAAAACAAACACGCTACCGAGCTGCGTCACATCCCTATTAATATCGATAACTCGTATCATCGATTCAATATTATATTATTGAATTTATTATAACTGATAGCTATAGATACCGGCTACTGGTAAAGATAAAATTCATTTCTTAATAGATAGCTGTCCCCTGACACGCCGTTCAATTCTTACTCCTTCTTATTTATCATCGATGTCGCGGTTATTAGTACCGCCAATATCGAGTACTCCGGGTTTATCAGTTTTTCCTTTTGAAAAAATTGATTTCTAAGTTGTAAATAATTGTTTTTTTTTTATAAGATAAAAAAAGTGGAGGAGTAATAAAGATTAGGAGATAGAGGAACAAGATCCTGAAACGAAGGAGGACTTTTAATGCAACATGTGAAGATATATCTTTCCACGGCCCCCGTCGTAGCTGCAATATGGTTCGGATTGTTGGCTGGTTCCTTAATAGAAGTTAATCGGTTCTTCCCAGACGCTTTACTACTTCCCTTTTTTTAATTCGAAGAACTAATGGGATCAAATGAGGCAAAAAAGTCGGGTAACTTTACGTCTTACAAAAGGGGTAACGCATAACCGAGTTATGGGTGGGGGTAGCTAAAACTTAAACTTTATTATTGCCGAAACTTCGCAAGTAGTCCGTTCAAATATTCAAATACATTTGGACCTACTTGCGACCCTCTCCCTCAAAAAGAAAAACTTATCTTATTACGATATAATTGATTTTATGACCAAAAGTAAAGATGTGAGGGTGACCATTGCTTTAGCATGTACAATCTGTACTAGCAAAGAAGCTGGCGGCAAATCCACGGGTATTTCTCGATACACCACACGTAAGAATCGCCGCAACACACCTACTCGGTTGGAATCGAAGAAATTTCGTGTCTGTTGCCACAAACATACTCACCATAAAGAACTAAAGAAATGAAGTATATTTTTGATTAATTTGTAAGTAATCAATATTAATGTGTATTGGAATGTGTATTGGTAGTCACAAAAAAATATCACGAATAAATTTAAACGATCTCTCCGTAGACGTTCCCCGTCTATCCGTTCTGATGAAACTATTGATTACAAAGATACGAGTTTACTTCGTCGATTCGTCAGTGAGCAGGGAAGAATCCTATCGAGACGGATGAATAGATTAACCTCCAAACAGCAACGTTTGGTAGCTACCTCTATAAAGAGAGCCCGTATTTTGGCTTTGCTACCCTTTTCAAATAACGAAAATTAAAGAATTCTATGAAATTGAATTCTGAGGGATTTTTCAATTTGACAACTAGAAATACCCTGCAAAGAAGAAATGGGATTTAATGTTTTAATATAGTGAAGTTGAATCAAACTCATGTCTATAAGATAATCTGTCCTTCCGTTTATCTTTTCTTCTTTCTCTCTTTCCCGCGATAGATCTGCGAGTTAACTCGTTCTTTATCTTATTTCTAGCCTCTCCGTTTAATCTGGAGAGGCTTACCGCCGCATGTCAATCTCTCTCACCATTAGTTGTTCGTACGAGCCGGGAGGAACAGTAAGCATCTGGAATAGCTACTTGCGCGAGTGTCTTGCGATTCAAAAAAACTTGATTCTCAAACAAATTGTGAATCATCGAACTGTACGTAACTCCGTTTTTCCGCGCTGCTGCATTAATCCGAGCGATCCACAGACGACGGAATTTTCTCTTCCGGTTGCTTCTATCTACATAAGCGCAAGCTAATGCCCTTTTTTCTTGCTGGTTCGCTGCTCTAAATAATCTCGAATGAGCTCCCCGGAACCCAGATGCAAAATCAAGAATGCTTTTGCGATATCTCCGAGCTATGGATCCTCGTTTTACTCTGGTCATTATATGTATATAGCCTCACAGAAAATTATATTTTCGTCTGAGAAATCCATTTATTCCTGGGCTCTGCCATTCCCTCAAATAATTGCGTTTCAATATTTCTTATTTGGAGATGTCAATTTGTAAAACTAGATATGCTGTGTCATACCGAAATGTACCCCCCCCCCCCGAAGAGATGAAGATCTCGAAGATAGATTTATATCTTAATTACACTACGTGCGGTGACATGCCGCGCTTTCCAATTTTTGGAAGGTCGTTAGGTAGCTGCTTCATAATTTTTCATGAAATTTATCGGCTGTGACGAATTTCTGCTTTCCCTATCTGATGTGATAAATAGAGATTCCGGCGGCTTTTGCTACTCCGATTTTCCCTTCCGTAAATACTCCGGTACAGGTTAGATACCTCACCTCCAATTAATTACCTGTCAATAAGCGGCACGTTGTACCGGGGATACCACGGATTCCGATGTTTCCGTGGTCAATTTCTTGTGGCAACCGGGTCCCTCCTATATACCGGAGCTTAGGTTTTTCCGGAGATAAGGAAAATAAAATTGCTGCCGGCGGGTCGCATGATCCCCAATATTTAACTCAGCCCGTTAAGCTGGGCTTTCTCGCTTCCATTTTTTATTTCTTATTTTTTTTTGGAAGAAATCATATGTATAGTAACGGTATTTTAGGCTGGAGATTGGCAGAACAGCTGACCCGTGGTTATTGCTGCCACAATGGGATTGGCGAAATAGATATAGAAGTTTATATCACTCGCTTGACTTCGCTTAATAATTCAATTTTATTATCACCGATTGGTTTTTATCGTCCCAAATCAAAATGATCGGATTTGCACCGACTTTAGCCACGAATTTCTACTTCTCACCGAAACAGATGGATTATGGATTTACCCCCATTTCATTTGAGGGATTATCTCACGATGTCAACCCCCTAATGTATTAGGTTTCCGATCCGAACGGGTCACACATACACCCTAGTACACACTCCTCTCCGTTGGGGGCATCCCCGAAGAGCGGGGGATTTTGTTCCAATCCCCAACCGTTGTCTTGCTTTCCTAATTAGTTGCTGATTTGTTGGCACGTTCAAAGACTCATAAAATTTATTCGGTTCAAAATATTATCAACCATTTGGGGAAACTTGCTACATCTAAATCTCTAGCAACCAATTTTTAGAATATTTTTTTATTTGAAGTGAGAAAATAAAATTTGAATATTTGCTTTTTCAGGTGGGTGGAATAGTAACTGGCTAGACAAATAAACGTGAAATTACGAAAAAAGAAAAATTGAATCAGAGAAATTTGCCTCTTTCCTGCAAATCTAAGTTACTTCCTACTTACCGAATCTTCAAGCTGACGCATTTTCCAGCGCTACCGGGTCCGCAACGCCATAATCCTGAGCTTCTTCTGCTGACGGAAAAACGTCTCTTTCCATATCTTCGGAAATTATCCATGGGGGTTTACCAGTTCTTTGGGCATAGACTTTAGTTATGCAATCGCGTAGTTTTGATGCTTCTTCTGCTTCCATAACACATTCCCCTGCTTGTCCATCATAATACGAACTAGCGGGTTGATGAATCATTACCCTAATTAGGTGACTCCTATTAGGTTCAACCGTACAAGCAAATTGTCTCGCATACGGCTATACCTCCGGTGAGTCGACAAAGTCTGCTCAAACTAGTAATTAAACCTTAAATTTTTGTCTCAAAAGAAAGTTTTGCTTTGCTGTCAACTCCTTCTTCTTGCAATACTATGAGAAGAGTATTACGAGATCCCACCATCCTTTCTCTCAGACGTATTATGATGGTTCCGTCGCCGTATCGCGTGACGCGACAGCAATCCCAAAGTTTGCTACATATACTCCCGATGGATAACGGAATCGGCATTACTCAACTTTAGAAAAAGTTGAAGTTTAATAAATTATGTAGATTCGACACTTTCTCAAATTTATGACGCTAAGATATATCGATTTTGATCCAGAATGGATTCGCTACAAGTCAAAAAATTTATTTTGACTCAATTTACCTCCTCGGCATTTCACTATTTCGTAGTTGGGTGTGTATAGGGGGAGTCGCCAAGTAAAAGTTGCCATGCTATTGTTACCCCAACTAGGCGAAGGCAGAGTTCCAATCCGTACAAATCATTGGCGCCAAGCGTGGGGTAGTGCTATACGTCTGGTAATTTCCCCTCCAGCCGAAATGGAGGATCCCATTGAAGCAGCTAGTCCCATGCAAATGGTATGTACATCTGGTACGACAAATTGCATCGCGTCGTAAGCAGATATTCCGGCTAATACTGCCCCACCGGGTGAATTTACATACAAGTACATGTCCTTGGCTTGATCCTCCCCATTTAGATACATCATGATACCGATAAGTTGATTGGCAATTTCGTCATCGACTTGTTGACCTAGAAAAAGAAGTCTCTCTCGATAAAGCCGGTTGATTGGGATAGGTTTTCGCGATTCCCACTCTGCCGCCCCCCCCCCCTTTAGAACCGTATAGGTGTCGTTAGAGACATACGGCTCTGGTAGCTTTTACGTGAAATGAATATCAGGAAGAATTATTCCTTCTTCTTCTCTATTTTTTTTTTTCTTTTAGAAAAATCCTACTCGCATTAGCTTTTTCGGTTCAAGTTTGTCTGGCCCAGCTTTCGCACATTCTGAACCACTTCGTACCTGGCGATCGGTGAATCCATCCCAGTTTGTTAACTTCTCCCTCTTGCACCAGTTCATTTCCGTTCGCGATTGAGTCCTTTTTATGTGAAGAGTCTTTAGGTTCATCTTCTACCCCGGAGGTTGTGGGGTTCCGACCGCTATTTGCACATACGGAACAAATAGTTTCACTTCCCCTGTATTTACTTCCACATTTTTTGTAACATATTCAAAAAAAATCTATTTAATTTTTTTTTTGGTGTTCTGGTTTCTATTTCGTAGTCATTCCGGCTACGATCAATATCTGGGACTGAGTGACCGGAGCCCAAGCAATCTGTTTATTCTAACTAGCCGTGGATTCTAACGACTACTAAACCTATTGACAGAATTTCCTCACGCATTTGACTACTGATAGATTATTAGTCAATTCCAAGCGAGATAGAGACAAATCAATCGGATAAGAAATGACGGAAACAGGTTCCATCCGGCTCGACGCACCTGACGAGTCGCACTATACGTCAACCCAAGCCGCATCCTCTTCCCCAGGAAGACGAAAAGGCACCTTTGGAACACCAATTGGCATAAAAAAACTACTGGAAGATATCGACCTCCAAATTGGGGACGTAGAAGTCAAACTGAATAGGAGCTTCCATCATATTATAACACGCTTGATCAAGACAACGCGGGTTAAATAAATCGTATCTTTTTGCATATATTAACAGACTCTGATGGGACCAATCTCTACATTGTTATATAAAGCACGTAAATGCTAAGATATCTATGCCTTCATCTGTTCTTGAAAGAAAAGTTACTGGCTTACTTCGAATTACCACGTGTAGTGTTTCGTGCAAACCAAACAGATAGGTGAGACAAGGCAGGGAAGAAGGAATGCCTCTAATCTAATAACGAACCAAGATATTGATTTGTATATTTCATACAACAGCTTTTATCTCGTCTCCTTATAACTTATGACGCAAGCCTATATTGCAAGAAAATTACGTAGTAGTCACTCATCTCCAATATCCAAGAAAGGGGTTTCTCACGGGTTTGCCTTGGTATCGCGTCCATACCGTCGTATTAAACGATCCCGGCCGTCTTATTTCCGTGCATCTGATGCATACTGCTTTGGTCTCTGGCTGGGCGGGTTCAATGGCTTCATATGAACTAGCTGTTTTCGACCCATCGGATCCCGTTCTTGATCCCATGTGGAGGCAGGGTATGTTCGTCATTCCATTTATGACTCGCATTGGAATAACGAAGTCGTGGGGAGGTTGGAGCATCACCGGAGATACCGCAACTGACGCAGGTATCTGGAGTTACGAAGGAGTAGCCGCAGCTCATATCATACTATCTGGTTTGTTGTTTCTAGCCGCTATCTGGCACTGGGTGTACTGGGACCTGGATCTATTTCGCGACGATCGCACGGGAAAACCATCGCTGGATTTACCAAAAATATTTGGAATCCACCTATTTCTTTCGGGAGTACTTTGTTTCGCGTTTGGAGCATTTCACGTAACAGGCTTGTTTGGCCCTGGTATTTGGATATCAGACCCTTACGGGTTAACCGGAAAGGTAGAACCCATAGATCCAGCTTGGGGGGCCGAAGGTTTTGATCCATTTGTGCCAGGCGGAATAGCTTCGCATCACATAGCAGCAGGAGTTTTAGGTATACTAGCAGGTTTGTTTCACCTAAGTGTTCGCCCCCCCCAACGGTTATACAAAGCTCTACGTATGGGAAATGTCGAAACCGTGTCGTCTAGCAGTATTGCTGCCGTATTTTTTGCCGCTTTTGTCGTTTCCGGAACCATGTGGTATGGCTCCGCTGCTACCCCGATCGAATTGTTTGGCCCCACCCGCTACCAGTGGGATCAGGGGTATTTTCAACAAGAAATAGAGAAACGAATACGATCAGGTGAAGTCGAAAATCTAAGCCTATCCCAAGCTTGGTCGAAGATTCCGGAAAAATTAGCTTTTTATGACTACATCGGTAATAACCCCGCCAAAGGCGGATTGTTTAGAGCAGGTGCAATGGACAACGGCGACGGGATAGCCGTTGGCTGGTTAGGCCATGCCGTTTTCAAAGATAGGGAAGGCCACGAACTCTTTGTACGCCGTATGCCAACTTTTTTCGAAACATTTCCCGTAGTCTTGGTAGATAGCGAGGGTGTCGTGAGAGCTGATGTACCATTTAGACGAGCAGAATCTAAATACAGCGTCGAGCAAGTCGGTGTAACCGTAGAATTCTTCGGTGGTGAACTAGATGGTGCTAGTTTCAGTGATCCCGCCACGGTGAAGAAATACGCCAGGCGCGCCCAATTAGGTGAGATCTTCGAGTTTGATCGCGCCACTTTAAAATCGGATGGTGTTTTTAGAAGTAGCCCACGGGGTTGGTTCACTTTCGGCCACGGCACATTTGCTCTCATTTTCTTCTTCGGTCACATTTGGCACGGTGCAAGAACCTTATTCAGAGACGTTTTTGCTGGTATCGATCCCGACTTGGACGCCCAAGTTGAATTCGGGACATTTCAAAAGTTGGGGGATCCAAGTACCAAAAGACAAGCTGTTCAAAAAGTTTTTTCTTATTTATCCTATTGAATTCCTCTCCTTACCAGGTTAGCTACAAAAATTGACTGAATTCTAAAATAATAAATAATTGTTTTGTCAAAGTTTAATAATTTAATAAATTGATTGAATTCAATAGTTTTTAATACTTCGAAGTTAAGCAAAAAAACTTGGAGGAACTAGAAATCTCCCCCACCGCAATTAGTATGAAAGATATTTACGAAATACCACTATTACGGCTGAATCCATGGAAGCACTGGTTTACACATTTTTGTTGGTAGCAACTTTAGGTATAATATTTTTTGCCATCTTCTTCCGGGAGCCCCCAAAAGTACCCAGCAAGGGTAAATAGAGAGCTTTCCCCGATTTCAATTTTACCAGAAAAACAGATTTTGTTATATCAGCGAAATCACAAATATAAGGTAAATTAAGTTGATTAGAGACCTTCCTTTCTAATTTTGCGAAGGAAGGTCTATCAGTCCAACTAATCTTCATGTTCCTCGGAAGGGTCTCTGAGCTCTTTGGCGGGTTGACCGGAAGCGGTATACAAGGCGTAACCGGTGAGGCTAACGAGTGAACGGGATATAGAGATAGTGACCGAAGTTGCGGTTTCCGTTGCCATGTAATCCAAAAAAATATTAGTGCCTACTTTACTTGCTATAGTAATATACAAAGTCAACAAATTTCAATCAATTGAGCAGGCTCTATGGCTACAAAAGTTGTTGGTGACACCCCCAGAGGTAAACCCAGAATAAGTTTATTGGGAATGGTTCTAAAGCCGCTTAACTCGGAGTATGGAAAGGTTGCCCCCGGTTGGGGGACTACCCCCTTGATGGGATTTTTCATGGCTTTATTTGCAGTATTCTTAGTTACTATTTTGGAAATTTATAACTCATCCGTTTTATTGGATGGTATTCCAATTAGTTGGTAGAAAAGTCCTGAACCCCGCTAATGTAACAGCAATAGCTGGGAGTTCAGAAACGGATACCTCATCATAAATCAGAACGGGAGTTAAATCGCGCGAACTTTAAATGTTTTTAGAAGACAATAATATGGGTGTGTGATTCGTCGCAACTAATCTGGTTCAACAAATAAACAGTCTTTTCTTTCAATAGATTTTATTATATTAGATTATTGGTATCTCGCCAGGTAGCGGTCGAGTTATTAGCACCCGAAACGCGAGAATTTCATATTTGGTACAAAGCTCAAACTATGATTAATTTGCATCAATTTACCATTGAAATTTCGTGATTAAGTTGTTATTTGATACTGCCGACTCGGCGCTGTATCAAAAAATTACTAACAAAATGTTTTTGAGTTGTGGTTGTTCACCAGAGTATGTAGGTAGATAAAAAATAGCCATGTGGATTTCAATTCGGGGTGATGGAGGAGTTGCCGCCCATCGAGTCTTCCTACCTAGAAAAAAAATTTTGAAATATAGTGAAAATCTAAGGTTCTGTAGGTGTCGAAACAAATCAGATCAGAACGAAGTAACCTCTATTCATTTATCTACCCCCCCCCCCCCCCCCTTCTTCATTGAGTTTTTCCTTTATTGGGGATTGGTTTTTTCCTTTATTGGGGGAGGGGTACATCGATAAGATTGAAAGATTTCTCAAGACGCTATTGCTAAGGTTTCAATTAAGAAATAGAAGCTAACGTGAGATCGAAGTAAATTATAGTTTCGAGTTTTCCGAGGCCGAGTCGCTTCTTCCCCCATTGATTGGTAAAAGATGTCGGGGGTCTGCCGTCTTTTCCTACCTCTTCACCCGAGTGACTCAACTACTAATGGAATGGGCGATGCTCAAGCAGCTTTGCTTAAGCTGTATGAGAAAAAAGTCTCATGTACAGTTTATGAAGAGGGAGTTAAAAAAGCTTACCTATCTCACTAAAGTATATGATTGGTTCGAAGAGCGCCTAGAAATTCAGGCAATTGCTGACGATATTACTAGCAAATACGTCCCTCCACATGTGAACATATTTCATTGCTTGGGGGGAATCACGCCGACTCGTTTTTTGGTTCAAGTAGCCACCGGTTTTGCTATGACTTTTTACTATCGCCCGACTGTCACAGAAGCTTTCTCCTCAGTTCAATATATAATGACTGAAGTTAATTTCGGTTGGCTTATTCGGTCTGTTCATCGGTGGTCAGCAAGTATGATGGTATTAATGACGACTTTGCATGTATTTTGTGTTTATCTCACGGGTGGATTCAAAAAACCTCGCGAATTGACTTGGGTTACTGGGGTGATTCTAGCTGTATCAACCGTCTCTTTCGGTGTAACTGGATATTCTTTACCCTGGGATCAGATTGGTTACTGGGCCGTCAAAATTGTAACCGGCGTACCCGAAGCTATTCCCCTAGTAGGATCTTCATTAGTAGAGTCATTACGAGGAAGTGCTAGTGTTGGCCAATCAACGTTAACCCGTTTTTACAGTTTACACACTTTTGTCTTGCCGCTTCTTACTGCTGTTTTTACGCCGATGCATTTCCCAATGATTCGTAAACAAGGCATTCCGGGTCCTTTATAATTTAGTCACAAATGAGAGATGAAAAATCCCTTTCGCTATATTCAGCGGGGGATTTCAATCCACAGTTCCTTGAGAGTTTGTTCCGTTGCTGCCGATACTTAGTACTAAGTCAAATGATAAGTAATCTAGCGGATTTAGTTATCGTCTCAGACTATTGGGACAAAATAATCGAGGCGTCGAAGGAAAAAATTTGGATTACGGGAGTGTGTGACTTGTCACAAGACGTATAGGCTACGCAGACGTCTAGTTGGATACTGCCGCAACCACAAAGTGTGTCTCTCTTCCGACCTTTCTTTGGGACTAAGATTCGAAACCTGGATATAAAAACATAATTTTCGAACTGAGACTAAAGTTGTTTGGAGAATTTTTGCCATGATCGACCCAAAAATTTTGAAAGGCCTCGTGAAACCCTATATATTCAATTGGGATTGTGTGAAGCTATTAAACATACGGTTTTTAAGACGATGCATACATTTCTTTTGCATCAAAAGCTAATTGTTTGCAGGAGTAGCCGTTGGGGTAACAAAACGATCTAAAGATATATATAGCCAAAGTTGTAACAAGTTGAGATCCTATACCGTAGCTCGTAAGTATCTGGCCTTGTATAAACTCGCGACGATATGACACGTGTGTATGGGATTACGAGATAATCCGCGAAGCCCTATTTTATTACTGAGCTGATTCGGATGAGAAGCCATGTTGCAAAACAATTTTTTTTTTCTCCGCGTCCCCCTTTCTCCATTTCCTAACCGTTGCGGGATAATATAATTCTGCATCTGCTTGAGCCGTATGAGGAAAAATTCTCATGTTCGATTCTTGTGGGGGAGTGAGGAGTCCACCCCAATAACAAAAAAACCTGACCTGAACGATCCCGTTTTGAGAGCAAAATTAGCTAAAGGTATGGGACATAATTACTACGGGGAACCCGCTTGGCCCAATGATCTTTTATATATATCTCCTGTAGTAATATTAGGAACTATCGCATGTACCGTGGGTTTGGCCGTTTCAGAACCATCAATGATTGGTGAACCAGCAAATCCGTTTGCAACTCCTTTGGAGATATTACCTGAGTGGTATTTTTTTCCCGTATTTCAAATACTTCGGACAGTGCCCAATAAACTATTAGGTGTTCTTTCAATGGCGTCAGTACCCGCAGGTTTGCTAACCGTCCCTTTCCCCGAAAATGTCAATAAATTTCAGAATCCGTTTCGGCGCCCAGTAGCCACAACAGTCCTTGCAATTGGCACCGCGGTCGCTATTTGGTCAGGTATTGGAGCAACTTTACCCATAGACGGATCTTCAACTTCGGGGCTTTTCTAGTATTTTTCTATCTCTTATTAACCTGAAAGATAGTCAGATTTAGTCTAGGGAACAATCGCCAGCCCCCGGGCCGGGACAAGACTTCCCTAGACTTATTTATTTCTTTCATTAAAAATATTGAGTTCGTTGGATAATCGACTTCTACCTATTTACGCAGAAATAATGAGAAATCAATAACTTTTAATTTTTGAGTTTTGGTTAACTCATATTTCCTTTCCAAAACCTTTCGGAAGAGAAGTGTAATACACGAAAAAATTTTAACATGCAAGAGACAAGATCGTTTGTCTCAAAAATGGGATAATTTGAATTTTGCTGCCTGCCCCTACTAATTGATATACAACTAATTTTTGGGTAATTCCATGGTGAAATGCTCCCATAGAGCTTTTGACACTTGATCTACAGATTTTTGTCCGAAACTTTTTATTTTTGATGAATCTTCTCGGCTATAATTAGGCAAATCAGCAATTGTGTGTATTTCGGCTTTTTTCAGACAATTAAAGGCTCTGGCTGGTAATTCTAGTTGGTCAATAAACATATTTGTGAATAGCTTTTTTGCCAGTTCATTTACGTCATAAACTTGTGAAGATGACCCCGCCGAAGCGGAGGAACTTTCACTATCTCCAGAGTAGGAGATGTCTTCGGGTTTCACGTGCAAAAAAGGACTTGATAAGTCTATTAATTTTTTAGAGGCTTGGGTTATTGCCTCGTCTGGGGTCGGACTACCATTAGTCCATATTTCAATGAATGATGTCTCTCGCGTCGCTTTACCACTTCCAAATAAATGTACGCTATAATTTACGTTTCTGACAGGCATAGATACAGCATCAACGGGAAATTCTCCATCTTTACATCCATTTGATTTTCCTATGCGGTATCCACAATCTTTTTCAATTTTTAATTCAATATTTACAGATATTGGTTGGGTGATAGTAACTATATATTGCAAATCGTCAATCGCTTTGATAGAGGGCGGTAACGATGTATCACCCGCGATTACTTCTTTGGGACCAGTTACAGATGAAACTGCTTCTTTAACATCATTGGAGTCGCCCTTAGGTGCAATTTCCTTTAGATTAACTAAAACATCATGTATTGTCTCTTTAATACCCCTCATTGTAGAATACTCGTGCACAACTTCGTGAAACCTTGCACATGTTATGCTCGTCCCCTGAACTTCTTCCAATGAGGCTTTACGCGTGGCAATTCCCACAGTACTAACTTGGCCCCTCTTGAAGGGAGATACGACAAAACGACCATAATGAAGACGCTTATGTTCTGTCTTAGATTCAACACATTTCCATTGAATTGCCTGGGTAGAGATTGATGTTTCGCACGTAAGCATGAAGGAATCCCCCTTTAGTTTCTGCAGAACTACTAGTTAGACACGTCTTTTTCGGGGGGGTCGACACCCATTATATGGCATGGGGGTCACATCACGTACAAAACTGAGGATTACGCCGCTTCGGCGAATGGCCCGCAAGGCGGTGTCTCTTCCCGGACCGGGTCCACTCATCGTAATTTCTGCCTGCCTCATACCCCGATCCATTGAAGCACGGATAGCCTTTTCCGCCGCTGCTTGGGCAGCAAATGGTGTACCCTTGCGTGTACCCCTGAATCCGCAGGCACCAGCCGAACACCGAGGAGCTACCTATCCCCGAACGTCCGTGACAGTAATAATGGTATTATTGAAACTTGCTTGGATATGAATAACCCCCTTCTGTACTCCGCGCTTTACCTTTCGTGAACGAATTTTTTTCGAATTAGCTGACATAGTTGATTGATTACTCATATTTGAAGACTGTTATTAATTGCTAATTGGTTCTATGTCTAAATATTTTGACTACCCCTGCCTCTGCTTATGCTTCGGATTGCAACAAATTACCATGATTCGTCCACGTCTACGAATCAATCGACACTTTTCACATATTTTACGAATGGAGGCACGAATTTTCGTAGCTACAACCTTAAATTAGTTAGATAAATCTATTAATAGATTTGAGGTGCGTCCTCCCCTTTTATCAAATTGAAACAAAAATTTCAAAAAGTAGATGACCGCACCAACAGCAAAATCTAGTGATTGTTATTTGTCTGTTTACTTCGAAGTCGATAAATGGTACACCCTTTGGTAAGATCATAAGGACTCAATTCGGCTCTTACCCTATCTCCTGGTAATATTCTTATATAATTCCGTCAGATCTTTCCCGATATGTGAGTCAAGACTTGGCATCCATTATCCAGACACGCTCAAAACGTGGCATTGGGAAGCGATTCCGTAACTGTACCCTCTATGTCAATAGGATTCTGCTTTTTCATCATTCGAACTAACTCCCCCCCCGTAATTCATAGATTTCCTTGAAGAAGTTGCTAACTCAGTTGATATTGCTAGTAGCTTATTTGAAACGTAGTCATTTTGGAAACAACTGATTTTCGGTTGAAGAGAAGTTTCCAAATTACCAAATGTGACGTAAAATTTCCCCCCCGATTTTTCTGTGTCGAGCCTCTCGATCTGTAACAAGTCCATGAGATGTTGATGAAGTTGCAATTCCCATACCGCCCAATATTTTAGGAATTTGCCGACGATCGGAATAAACTCTCAATCCAGGCTTGCTAATCCGTTTGATAACTGCAATGTAAGGGTCTTTCTTCTTACCAAGATATTTCAGGCTCACATCCGGAAACTCTTTCCCATTATCCCTGCGCTTTACAGCATCTTTTATGAAACCTTCTTCTGCCAAAATTTGTACGATGCGTCCAATCACTTTAGTGGCAGGTATCCTGATCATAGCTCTTCTTCTTGTGTTTCCATTTCTTATGGCAGTAAGTGCGGCGGAGATGGCGTCGTTATTCATGAAATATCAATCAGTAGTTTTTGTAGTTATCAATACCAGAATGATTCCTAACCTCTTCTTTCTTCTTCTGTCTACTCTAATTTAATTTCGTCTATTTGGGATATCTAGTTTAGAGACATTTGACAAATTTTGAACCAAGTTTTTTCATAGAAAATTTTGGTTCAAAATTTGTCAAACTGATTATCCTAAATTATTGTAATCATTTATTTTTACAACACCTCGGGGGCTAAAGAGACTACTCTGGTAAAATTGTAATCTCTCAATTCCTTAGCTACTGGACCAAAGATTCTAGTCCCCCTGGGATTTCCTTCCTGGTTGACGACAATGGCCGCGTTGTCGTCGAATTGAACAATCATTCCGTTACATCGTTTTATCCCTTTACGAGTACATGCTGCCACCGCCCTAACCACTTCCGATCTTTTTAGAGACATATTAGGTACTGCTTCTTTGACTACAGCTGTCGCGACGTCACCCGTACCTGCATATCTGCGGTTGCCAGTTCCCAATACTCGAATACACATTGATTTGCGGGCTCCGCTGTTGTCTGCTACATCTGAATAACTTTGAGTTTGAATCGTTTGATAATCGAGAGAAGTAATAGGTTTATTTGTAGTATATCCGAGTGAAAAGAGATATATTCAGCCAAAGAAATTTTGGGAATAACTTATTTAAAGTTATCGCAATTAATCACTCCCAATGAGTGAAGTGTATTTGCTTTGGCAACAATCGGGGTGACGCTTCAGACGTGACATTGCTGCCACTGTGATCACCACTATTTTTTTTTTAGACCATTCGCTTTTTTTTTTTTCAATTTATCCGTTTCTAGCAAGTATCACGACTCCGTAGTAGCTACCACCCGAGTATGCACGGGCATCTTGTGGGCAGCCATTGCCATAGCTTTCTTGGCTACATCTTCCGATACCCCACTCAATTCATAAATTATTCGGCCTGGTTTAATTGCGGATACCCAGTATTCCGGAGATCCTTTGCCCGACCCCATACGCGTCTCTGCGGGTCTCACGGTGACGGGTTTGTCGGGAAAAATGCGTATCCATAGCTTCCCGCCTCGACGGGCATAGCGCGTTATTGCCCTCCTTCCCGCCTCTATTTGTCTAGCCGTAATCCAAGCAGGTTCGAGGGCCTGGAGAGCAAATTTTCCGAAGGAGATGGTGTTGCCACGACTAGATATTCCCTTCAATCTTCCTCTATGTTGCTTACGATATTTAGTTCGTCTGGGGTTACAGTCGATGTCGACAGAATTTATCAATCTCTGATGCAGAACTGGACGTGGAAGTCTCCTTCCAGCCAGCTCCTCATAAATTTGCTACCAATTTGTATATTTCGCGAATTTACTAACTACTTCTACGTTATTTTACCCCCCCCCCCCCCCCCGATTTTCATTCCATTTATAAGTAGCAATTCAAATATTACTTGGTACTAAATCCACGGGCGAAAATAAGCTCGATCTTATAATTTATATAATTTATTTTCTGCTTCTGAAGCATGGGCTTCTTTCGCCATCCCATCTACCAAATCTCGATATTAATTAACTGAATGAATGAGATTCAGAAGTCTCCTCGTTGTTCCAGTCTCTTACAACAAACGTTTTGGTTCCCCCCCCCCGGCGACGGAGCTTTCCATTCCACCTCAATTTCGTCGAGTCAACTTTCCTAGCACTAATTGACTCAAAGCTCTACTTCAGATATTGACAATTATTGTCAATTTGGAGATTGTGCTACGTGACGAAGCTTTTCGGGAGTTGAGTGGTTAACCATACGATTTTGAGAAATAGAAATAAATAAATTTAATTAAATTTATTTATTTCTATTTCTCAAAATAATCATAAATTGGTATTGGTTCCAGCTTCCCCGTAAAAAAATTTTTCATGGATAGAAATTTCATTTGCGATGAGATAACCCCACCTTATCTTCGGCATTCACTTGTTAAGTACTCGAAAATAGGCGGTCAATTACCCTATCAATTAGTTTTTTTTTATGGATAAAGAGATGTTGCTTGAACGAGTCACACACTAAGCGTAGCAAAGATCCTTTGGAGTTTGAAACGAAAAGGGGAAATTGAAACTAGAATGGGATAAAGCTAAACCAGGTTGTATCAAAATTCATTCAATAGTTTTTCTCTCCTTCTCTCATTGGGTGGGAATCACCCAGTACCCCGAAATGTCCAGGTCTTTATGCCTAAAACCCCATAAATCGTCTGAGCCGGGTGGTAAGAATAACCTACATGGGCTTTAATAGTTTGGAGGGGGACTCTACCTTCCCTAGCCCACTCAACCCGAGCCATCTCACTACCGTTGAGTCGTCCGGCTATTTGTATCTTAATACCCCTGTCGCTAGTTTTTCCAACCAGTTCGATAGCTTTTTTCATAGTTCGTCGAAAAGGAACTCTATTTCTTAATTGTGAGGCAACATGCTCCGCCAATATTTTTGGTTCCCCATAGGGTTGGGTGACACTACTTAGTGTTACTCGGAGCTTCCGACTTTCGATCCCTAAAATGTTTTCGATATCGCTCTTCATTTGACTAATTCCCAAACTTTGTTCCTCAATAAGTAAATCAGGAAATCCCGTATGTATATCAACCCGAATGAGATCTGTTTTCCGTTGGATTTCAATATGTCCAACTCCGCCATAGTTTGTAGTGTCCTTCACATGTTTCGCAATATACTTCTCGACAGAGGTGCGTATTTGTCTATCCCCTTCAAGAAACTTTGGATAATCTTTTGTCTGTGCGAACCAGTGGGAGTAATGCTTCTAATTTACGCCGAGTCGAAAACCGAGTGGATGAATCTTTCGCCCCGTATCTATTTCTCCTCAACTCAATATTAAATTAATTCCTACTTAGGGATTTTTTCCGTAGTTTTACCTAACTTCACGAATCGACACGTCCCTATTGGTAAGCATCTTATATGGAGTCATCGTTCTACCTCTCCAACAAAATTGGAGTTTGACTTAATGATTACTTTACAAATGGGTTTTTTTATCGGGTAACCGCGTCCTTGGGCTCGAGGGCGGAACCTTTTCAAATATGTGGAATTCTCGACTCAGGCCTCACTAATGAACAAATCGGATTTATTCAATCCGAAATTGATATTGGCATTTGCCGCTGCAGAAAGAATCAGTTGCGATATTAGGTAACACGTTTTATAAGGCATAAATTCGGGTAATACAAGTGCTTTTCCGTACGGACAACCCCGGATCTGATCAATAATCCGTCGTATTTTGATATCTGACACGCGGATATTTTTTCCCAGAGCTCGCGCCCCAATTTCTGATTTCCTCTTGTTTTTCATGAAGTATGATTTCCTAATCATCGACGAGATCCTTTATCATTTTTTGCATGTCCCCTAAAATTTCGAGTGGGTGCAAATTCTCCCAATTTGTGACCCACCATGCGATCGGTTACATAAATAGGTAGGTGTTCCCGTCCATTATGAACGGCAATGGTGTGACCGATCGTGATGGGTACGACTGCAGAAGCGCGAGACCAAGTTAGAACCAATTTTCTTTCCCTTCTGATATTAAGATTTTCAATTTCTCGTATTAAGTGATTAGCTACAAAAGGACCTTTTTTTGATGAACGTGCCATAGCCGATTAACCCCCTGCTTAATATTTCCATTTATCAAAAACCTTTACGTCGACGAAGTATGAGGGGGTTGCTGTATTTTCCACCTCTCCGACTTCTTTTTCCAAGCGCGACATGCCCCCAAGGGGTTGATGGCTTCTTCCTACCGATCGACGTCCTGCCCTCCCCCCCCCCGTGTGGATGATCTACAGGATTCGTAGCTGACCCTCTCACTTTAGGTCGTCTCCCCAACCAGCGCTTGGATCCAGCTTTCCCCAAGCCTTCATTGTTGATATCGATGTTCCCGACCCGTCCTATACTTGCTAAGCAACTTTGAGATATTAAACGAATTTCGTTGGAAGGTAGTCTCAGCGTAGCGAGTTGACCTTCTTTTGCAACTACTTTTGCTGCTGCGCCAGCAGCTCTAACCAATTACCCGCCTTTCCCAGACTTCAATTCTATATTATGTATAATGGTACCTAAAGGTATTCTGGTCGAGGTAGACCCCCCCCTCCTCCCATTCCCCTTCAAGGGAAAAAAGCGATTGGGGAAGACCCCTTCTCAAACTGTACAAGCCTCTTTCGAAGCATACAGCTTTCTGGATATGAGAGGCACCGCTGCTGGGTTTTTCGGTAGTACCAACAAAATTGATGCCTACCAAAAAACGAGTAATTCTCGGGCCATCTATATTGTATCCTTGGCATTTCTGCCCGCATCTGGCTTTCCCTTAAAAATTTAGTATCTCTTGGGAATTTAGCAGCAGAGTTGGTGACTTCGATGATTCGCGTTAGCATTAGTCAATGTCCGGGATAACTTAGGAAACCTCTTTCTTCTCTTTGGTACTGACGTAATTTCAGTTTTACGCATCTCTTCCCTGTGTCATTCTGTAGCTTCGATTTTGCCTCCGACTGCCAAATCGAATGAATGTCTTGAATTCGTACTTTCCGCGCCTCCGCCACACGCATAAGACGCCCTTGATTTGTCGTTACGACTTTGAGATTGTTTATTTGTTTTCCATATTATCTTACCTTTGCAAATTGATGTATATTTAGTTGCTTCAGACTTTGGTTTAGCACGCGCTGTTGTCCCTATTTCGGTTACCCCAATCAGGTTTACTCCAGATTATTTGAAATAAGTTCGAAGTAGTGCCAGGTTTATGGGCCCAGCTTACAACCCGATCGATTAATTCCGGAATACGCGAATCAAGTATTCAACCCGCACTCAGAGGTAGGGCATTTCCGACTGAAACAGATGCATCGGGACTAGATGTTATGATATCCCCAACCCCTATTCCCCGTGGATGCAATATGTATCTTTTATCACCATCTGTATAGTTGATCAAGCAAATGAAAGCATTGCGGTTGGGATCGTATTCGATACTGGCTACTCTTCCAGGAACATTCAACTTTTCTCGCCGAAAATCAATTTCACGATATAAACGCTTGTGTCCGCCCCCCCTATGTCTACTGGTGATGATTCCAGTATTGTTGCGACCATTTCTAGATACTCTACGGTAAGTCAACTGCTTGTGGGGCTTGGATTCCGTTGTTTCCCCGAATTGCAGAATGGCCCGGTTCCGGGTGCCTGGAGTATATGCCTCATACAGTCATATGGCCATACTTATTCTTCCTTTCTATGTTTATGCATAATATTTTAATTGATGGGGAAACAAACTTCTCTCAAGTATTAGTTTAGAAAAAATGGGATGAGATAATTAGCTCGAAGTCTAGCAATCATTTTTTTTTTACTTGTAGAATTCGATTTCTTTCTTTTCTTACTTCTTACTCGACTACTATTGATACCCTCTACTTTAACATTAAAAAATTGCTCAATCCAATTTTTCATTTCGGTTTTAGTTAACTTCGAGTCTACATGAAAAGTATATTGGTTTTGTTGCAACAAACGAATAGACTTTTCGGTAATTAATTGGTTTTTCAACCTCTCCATAATATCCTCCTCGCTTCGTCCATTTTACTACAACTACCTTTCCTTCCTCCCCCTGTAACTCCTGTATAGTCTATTAGTTTGACTTTACCCGCCGCTAGCTCCAGATCCATTTGCTTCGCAAATAGACTTTTAAGTTATCTTTCTCTCCTATTATCTCCCCCCCCCCTTTAGTTGCATCCAACAGGAGTTGAACCCGTGAATTCGCCAATTATGAGTTGGGTGCTTTAACCGCTCAGCCATGGATGCCAACCAGAATTAGTATAATACAGTCGACGAAGCAATGTCAAGGAACGAAAAAAGTTGCAATTTGCCTCTCCCGCCCAGCGTGTGTGCCTACCAACTCAACAAGTAGTTTGAGTTGTTGAAAGGATTCCGTTGAGAAATGAAGAAGGACAAACAAGCGAGAAAGAATTCGAGACGAAACTGCTGGTGGGTAATCTAACCAAATGATGAGGGATTCCTCGAGAAGTTAACAATTAGTCCTCATATTGAATGATTATGAATTATTCAAGGAAGAATGGATTTGAGACATACACGAGGAAGGTTCCGGGAGCAATATCAGTTGTGAATCTCTTATGAACCAAGAGCCGTGTGAAGTAAGAATTTCATGCACGGTTCTGAATGAGCGGAAAGATCGGAAATCTTCTTTTCGACTCTGACTCTCCTATACCAGTCGTTGCTTTTCTCTCTGTTACCTCTAAAGTAGCAGCTCCGGCTTTATTTACGCGACTCTTCGGTCTAATTTTTCCACATTTCCCTAATGAGTGGCATATGGTGGTAGGATTATTAGCTGCCTCTAGCATGATATTAGGAAATCTAATTGCCGTTACTCAAATAAGCATGAAACGTATGCTAGCTTATCCCTCTATAAGCCAAATTGGATATATTATGATTGGGGTACTTGCTGCAGACCCGGAGAACGGTTACGCAAGTATGATAACTTATACGTTTATTTATATACTCATGAATCTGGGAACTTTTGCTCGTATCACCTCATTCGGTTTACGAACCGGAACTGATAATATTAGGGATTACGCGGGATTATACATGAAGGATCCTGTTCTAACATTCTCTCCGGTTTTACGTTCACCATCCCTAGGGGGTATCCCTCCACCATCCGGTTTTTTTGGTAAACTCTATCTCTTTTGGCATGGATGGAAAGCTGGTTCGTACCCATCAGTTCTGGTAGCGCTCGTCACAAGTGTCATTTCTATCTACTATTATCTCAAAATAATTAAATTAATGTTCACTGGGAAGAATGGGAGGAGCGATGTATCCACAACTTATATACGAAATTCATTAGTTTCTCCATCAATTTCAAAAAGTTCTATTGAAATAGCTATGATCATTCGTGCACTAGCATCAATCCTATCGGGTATATTAATAGATCCCATTATCGGGATCACACGGAATACTTTATTCCAGACCCACTTCTTGTGACGCGAACTCTTTCTTTTTCGAATGATTTTTATTAGAAGCCGGTTCTGCTGTCCCAACTAGTCTGTCTCTGCAACTTACGAAATAGTTATATCTTCTTCGGTAATTGATCCTGACATTCTCCTATCTAGCTTGTATTTGTCCTTTCGCACCCGGAATGACTTGCTAGGAAAATGATCACCCGTCTACTCCGGAGGAGATATAAGTATTTTCGCGCGATGCACAGCTGGGGTTGGGCAGTGACGACCCATGCTGCTACATCCAAGTGTTTAGGCGGAAGGAGAATGCCTATCTTTTCTGCATCTTCATATGTTATTATTTCATTGATACTGAAAAAAAGATTTGCTTACGAGGCAGGCGTGGGCTTGTCAGGTCGTGAAAGAAGAAACTTTCTGTAGGAAGAGGGAATCAACCACCCCTTTAGGGATGATTGATTGCGGGCGGGAATAGATTTGAACCCTCCTCGGCCGTCGTCAGTATGAAGTGGAACCTTACCACTCCATGAAAAAGCAATGAGTAATGAAAAAGGTCCAGGTACCTCGTCTAAACCTGACCCGAGTGGAGTCTCCCAGTAAGTAAATTTGGTAAAAGAGAGATGAAAATTTGGTTCAGCAGTTGACAGGTATATAGATATACTCGTATAATAGGATTGGTGAGCGTAACTCCACTGCGTTTCCCTGCTTCGAAAGAAGGGTAGGCATACTAGACTCAAAATGTAGTACCGCATAGTACGGAGGTTCGAATCCTACGCGAGGCGTCCAGAGTTCTCGCATTTCTGGAAGAAGTCCCTCGACTTCTCGCTTCTCACCAATGGAAATGGAACCCAAAATTTTTACTTGGTCGACTTCCATGCCTGTCTCCTCGAGTGAAGCAGCACCGGAAATGCCTTTTCGACTCGAGAGACGAGTGGGTCCTATTGCAAAGATATGTTAGGTAGTAAGCCCCACCTTTTTTTGTCTTTCCGAACCAAGACTGGGACGGCAAATCCTAACATCCGAAAGTGTTGGAGCGAGACCCGAAACTCAAGGGATAGTCTTACAGATCTAGGAGATAGAAAAAAAAGAGAGAGAAAGAAGAAACAGAAAAGGACGACTGAGATATGAACGTGATTCCTCTAAAAAATTCGAATGTCAAAAAATTTGAATGTAAATGAGATGAACCCAAAATCTTAGTAGTTGGTTGCTTGGTGTCTCATCAAACACACGGGGGGGGGGGGGGGGGACTCAAAATTCCACCATCCCTTCCTTGTTCCCAAAGGACTCCAAATCCTTCGAATGGGACTCGAAATCCCATCCATAAGCCAAGTATCTGGTTAGATACCCCATACTTGGAGTTTTCATTTCAACTTTTAGAATACTAAATTATCGACCGAGCAATAGATGAATAAAATTCTTCGATAGCTATCTTCGGTGTAGCTCCCAAAAATACACGCCGACTCCTCCCGAGACAAAATACAAGATCCCAAGATAGAAGGGAGATTTCATCTGGAGATGATTGATTGCGGGCGAGGAGGGATTCGAACCCCCGACACCGTGGTTCGTAGCCACGTGCTCTAATCCCCTGAGCTACAGGCCCCGACCCCACTGGATCCGTTCCGGGATTCACTTCTACGAAATAGACTGGACTGGAACCAACTTCTTCTTCCCCCCCCCCCCCCCATCTATCTATTCCTATTCTGGAGGTTGGTAAAGACGCGTAAGC